TTATTTCTCCTTAAAATAAAAAGGCAATATATAATAGATAATTAACTAATTTTAACAATTAGTTCTATATGGTTGAGTCTTATTAACAACCTTAACTTAAATTATAACATTAGTCATTTATTTATTGTTTACAATTTTTATTTATAAACATATAGATATTTAGAATAAATTTAATTTAATACTACGAATTTTCCGGTAAAAATTTATCTATATTCAAATAATTTATTTAAATATACAAATAGTTTTCATATAATGTAATATATAGTTAATTAAAACATAAAATAAATTTTTTAATTTATGAATAATAAATCAAATAAAAATCGAAATAGTACTCTCACAAAGCTAGTTAATCAACCTTATAAATACGGCTTTTCAACTAATATTGATACAGATACTATAAAAAAGGGGTTAAACGAAGATATCATTCGGACAATTTCACAAAAAAAGAATGAGCCGAAGTTTATGCTAGATTTCCGTTTAAAAGCTTATAAAAAATGGAAAAGAATGGTATGTCCACAGTGGGCTCAAATAAAATTTCCTGAAATTGATTATCAAAGTATTAGTTATTATTCAGCTCCAAAAACAAAAAAAAAGTTAAATAGTTTAACAGAAGTTGATCCAGAATTATTAGAAACTTTTAATAAATTAGGAATTTCACTCAACGAACAAAAACGATTAGCAAATGTTGCTGTTGACGTTGTATTTGATAGTGTATCTATAGCCACTACATTTAAAAAAGAATTGGCAGAATATGGTGTCATTTTCTGTTCTATTTCGGAAGCGATTCAAGATTATCCGGCATTAATTGAAAAATATTTAGGAAGTATTGTTCCAATTGGCGATAATTATTTTTCAGCTTTAAATTCAGCGGTGTTCACTGACGGATCGTTTTGCTATATTCCAAAAGGTGTAAAATGTCCGTTAGAATTATCTACTTATTTTCGAATTAATGATCAAGAATCTGGTCAATTTGAAAGAACATTAATTATCGCTGAAGAAAATAGTGAAGTTAGTTATTTAGAAGGATGTACTGCGCCCCAATACGACGATAATCAACTTCACGCTGCCGTTGTTGAGTTAGTTGCTTTAAATAATGCTTCAATTAAATACTCAACAGTACAAAATTGGTATGCTGGTGATAAAAATGGTAAAGGAGGAATTTATAATTTTGTCACAAAACGAGGTCTTTGTAGTGGAACAAATTCAAAAATATTATGGACGCAAGTTGAAACAGGATCGGCAGTGACTTGGAAATACCCAAGTTGCGTTCTTTTAGGTGAAAAAAGTCAAGGTGAATTTTATTCGGTAGCTTTAACCAATAATTATCAACAAGCAGATACAGGAACAAAAATGATTCACATTGGAAGTGATACAAAAAGTCGAATTGTTTCAAAGGGAATTTCTGCAGGTTATTCAAAAAACACATATCGCGGATTTGTTAATATGAATCCAAAATCAAAAGGAGCTCGAAATTATTCACAATGTGATTCACTGTTAATTGGTAATTGTTCAAATGCAAATACATTTCCAATTCTGTCTTCACAGAATTATATTACAAAAGTTGAACATGAAGCCTCGATATCAAAAATAGGCGAAGAGCAAATATTCTATTTCTTACAACGTGGAATTCCATTAGAAAAAGCAATTGAATTAATGATTAGTGGCTTTTGTAAAGATGTTTTTACTGAATTACCATTAGAATTTGCTGCAGAAGCCGACCGTTTATTAAGTTTAAAATTAGAAGGAAGTGTAGGATAATGACTAAAAGTAAATTATTATTAGATGTTAAAAGTTTAAAAGCGTCAATTAACAAAATTGAAATTTTAAAAAATTTTAATTTAAAAGTCTATGAAGGTGAAATTCATGCAATTATGGGACCGAATGGGTCAGGAAAAAGCACATTTTCAAAAGTCCTTGCGGGACACCCAACTTATGAAGTGTTAAATGGTGATATCATCTTTAATGGACAAAGTATTTTAAATTTAGAACCCGAAGAAAGATCACACTTAGGAATATTTTTAGCCTTTCAATACCCAATCGAAATTCCTGGAGTAAGTAATGAAGATTTTTTACGAATTGCCTATAATGCAAAAAGAAAATTTGAAAATCAACCAGAGGTCGAACCACTTGAATTTTTTAGTCTTATTAGTGAAAAGTTAAAAATTATTAATATGGATTCTATTTTCCTAAGTCGAAATGTAAACGAAGGATTTTCTGGGGGTGAAAAAAAGAGAAATGAAATACTACAACTAGCTCTACTTGACTCACAATTGGCAATTCTAGATGAAACTGATTCCGGTTTAGATATTGATGCCTTAAAAACTATCGCAAATGGTATAAATCAATTAATGAATAAAAATAAATCTATCGTTTTAATTACTCACTATAAACGCCTATTGGATTATATTAAACCTGACTATATTCATGTTATGCAAGATGGTAAAATAATTAAAACAGGTGATGCTACATTAGCTAATGAACTTGAATTAAAAGGCTATGAATGGTTAAAAAATAAGTAGAGTCAATAAAACCAGAGTTTTTTTATAAAAATAAACCTAAATAAAGTTAAGATTTTATATAATCTAAATTGTTCCTGTATATTTTTTAATATTGGGTAATTTACTAAATTAGTTAAATTATATGTACCCAGATAATTTTTATTCAAGTACGTTCACATTATTAGCGGAAGCAGAAGTAGGGAAACACTTTTACTGGAATATTGCAGGATTTTTAATTCATGGACAAGTTTTACTTGTACTGTGGCTTGTCTTTGCAATTTTATTAATTTTTTCTTTCTTAGGTTCACGAAATGTCGAACAAATTCCACGTGGTTGGCAAAACTTTATGGAATGTGTTGTTGATTTCGTGACTGAAATTGCAAGAAATCAATTAGGTGAAAGTTTTTATAAAGAATGGGTACCATTTATTGGAACCTTATTTTTATTTATTTTTGGATGTAATTGGGCGGGTGCAATTATTCCTTGGAAATTAATTGAATTACCAGAAGGAGAATTAGCTGCGCCAACTAATGATATCAATACAACGGTAGCATTAGCATTATTAACATCGTTTATGTATTTCTACGCAGGTTTAAGTAAAAAAGGGTTAGGTTATTTCGCACGTTATATTAAACCAATTCCATTACTTTTACCAATTAACATTTTGGAAGATTTTACAAAACCATTATCATTAAGTTTCCGATTATTTGGAAATGTATTAGCAGATGAATTAACAATTACTGTATTAACTTCACTGGTTCCTTTGGTAATTCCATTACCAATTATGTGTTTAGGAATTTTTGCAGGTTCAGTACAAGCATTAATTTTTTCAACTTTAGCTGCTGCCTATATTGCAGAAGCTTTAGAATAGCTAGTTTAAACAAGATCGTTCTTAATTGTTAAGATAAAATTTTCTAAAACTCTATTTATATTTATTTTAATTAAAATTTATTATGGATTCTATTATTTCTGCTGCTTCTGTTATTGCTGCTGGTTTATCAATTGGTTTAGCTGCAATCGGTCCTGGTATTGGTCAAGGTAACGCTGCTGGTCAAGCAGTAGAAGGTATTGCACGTCAACCTGAAGCAGAAAACAAAATTCGTGGTACATTATTATTAAGTTTAGCTTTCATGGAAGCATTAACAATTTATGGTTTAGTAGTAGCCTTAGCATTATTATTCGCTAACCCATTCAATAGCTAATTTTCAAGATTAACTATTACGAAATAGATATAATAGAAAAATTTCATATTATATCTATAACGAAAACTTAAATTTCATAAGTAAATACATATAAATTTTATATGGTTAATTTTTCAATATTAATTTCAAGTTCAGAAGTTAGTGGACCGGGTGGTTTATTTGATTTTAATGCAACGTTACCGTTAGTTGGGATTCAATTTATCCTTTTAATGGTCATCTTAAACATCTTATTATACAATCCATTGCTAACAATAATTGCTGAACGGAATGAATTTATTCTAACTAATCTTGCAAAAGCTTCTGAAACATTAACAAAAGCGAATGAAATGACAGCTCAATATGAGCAAGAATTAGCAAACGTTCGAAAAGAAGCACAACTAGAAATTACTAACTCGCAAAAAATTCATAAAGAAATCTTAGAAATTGAACTAAATATATCTCAAAAATATATTGATACATTGCTAGATAAATTAATAAAAGATTTAACTGCGAAAAAAGAAATCGCTTTAAATAGTTTAGAATCAGCAACAGCATCATTATGTACTGAGATTGAAAATAAGTTATCAATTTAAACTGTAATTTTTGTAAGTTATAATTTATTATTGTTATAATCTAACAGTTTACATAAAAATTATAAAACATGGAAAATTTTGATCAAATTTTTACATTACTTGCAGAAGAAGAAGGTATTAAGTTAAATCTGGATATTCTAGAAACGGGGTTACTTAATATTCTTGCTCTAGTTGGTATTCTTATTTATGTTGGTCGTGATTTTTTAGGTTCTATATTAGAAACACGTCAGGCGGAAATTATACGTGCTGTTCAAGATGCTGAAGAACGACTTGCTGAATCAAATAAACGTTTAGCAGAAGCTCAAAAGCAATTAACACAAGCAAATGTTATTATTGCAGAAATAAAGAGTGAAACAGTAAAAACTAAAAAGCTTTTACTAGAGTCTGATTCAAATCAAGCAAAACGCGAATTAAGTACTCGTTTTAGCCGTGCCATTGCATCTTTAAAAGCAAAAGAGTTACAAGTGTTTTCAGAAATCAAGCAACAAATTATTACTCTTGTATTAAAACGCACAGTTTCTAAAGCACAAGAAACCTTTGCACCAAAACAACGGGCAATTGCACTAATTAATGAGACTATCAACAAATTAGATAAAGAATTATTATGATTAATCCTTTAGAATCAAAAATTGCGGCACCTTATGCACGCGCTTTATACGATTATTCTAATGCACAGAATGTGACTCATCAAGTTACCGCAGATTTTCAAAATTTAGAAGCATTTTTAGAAAAAACACCAGATTTAATTGAGTATCTAACCAATCCCGTTACTAAAACGGAAGCAAAGCAAGAAATTCTAACAAAAGTTTTGAAACCACAACTTAATACTGTAACATTTAAATTCTTATCTATTTTAGTTGAAAGAAAAAGAATTAATATGCTACAAGCTATTATTGATAGTTATTTAAAACTGGTTTATCTTGTTGCATCAATTAAAATTATTGAAGTTTCAAGCGCTTTTAAATTTACTAACAGACAAAAAAATACTTTAATTAAAAAACTAAAAGAATTAACAAATGCTCGTGAAGTTAGGTTAATTCTAACCATTGATACGAGTCTTATTGGTGGTTTTTTAATTAAAACTGATTCATCAGTAATTGATCTAAGTGTTAAGGGACAATTACAAGAATTAGCAAAACAATTAGATACTGTATTAGATATCTAATTAAGTAAAATCTTTTATTAACTTTTTATTTTAAAAATAATACAATGATAAACATTCGTCCAGACGAAATTACTAGTATTATCCGTGAACAAATTGAAAAGTACGATCAAGATGTTAAAGTTGATAATATTGGTACTGTGCTTCAAGTAGGTGATGGTATTGCACGTGTTTACGGGCTTAGTCAAGTAATGAGTGGTGAACTTTTAGAATTTGAAGATAAAACTATTGGTATTGCACTAAACTTAGAAAATGATAACGTTGGTGTTGTATTAATGGGTACAGGTCGCCAAATTTTAGAGGGAAGTACTGTAAAAGCAACAGGTAAGATCGCACAAATTCCTGTTGGCGACAACTTCTTAGGCCGTATTGTTAATCCATTAGCTATCCCAATTGATGGAAAAGGTGATATTGAACCAGCAGAGACATGCTTATTAGAAGCAATGGCACCAGGTATTATCAGTCGTAAATCTGTATGTGAGCCTTTACAAACAGGTATAACATCAATCGACGCAATGATTCCAATTGGTCGAGGACAACGAGAATTAATTATTGGTGATCGTCAAACAGGAAAAACAGCTATTGCGGTTGATACAATCATTAACCAAAAAACTGAAGATGTAGTTTGTGTATACGTTGGTGTTGGACAAAAGGCTTCAACAATTGCACAAGTTGCAAATGTTTTAGAAGAAAAAGATGCAATGTCTTACACAATTATTGTATGTTCAAATGCAGATGATCCTGCAACATTACAATATATTGCTCCTTATGCTGGTGCTGCTTTAGCTGAGTACTTTATGTATAAAGGAAAAGCAACGTTAGTAATTTATGATGATTTAACAAAACAAGCAATGGCTTATCGTCAAATGTCATTATTACTACGTCGTCCACCAGGACGTGAAGCATACCCAGGTGATGTATTCTACTTACATTCACGCTTATTAGAACGTGCTGCTAAATTAAGTGATGAATTAGGTGGTGGTAGTATGACAGCATTACCAATTATCGAAACACAAGCAAGTGATGTATCAGCATATATCCCAACAAATGTAATTTCAATTACAGATGGTCAAATCTTCTTATCAAATGATTTGTTTAATTCTGGTATTCGCCCAGCAATCAATGTTGGTATTTCGGTATCACGTGTAGGTTCAGCTGCGCAAACAAAAGCTATGAAAACGGTAGCGGGTAAATTAAAATTAGAACTTGCTCAATTTGCTGAATTAGAAGCGTTTTCACAATTTGCTTCAGATTTAGATGAAGCAACACAAAAACAATTAGCACGTGGTACTCGTCTTCGTGAATTATTAAAACAACCACAAAATTCTCCATTATCAGTTGCACAACAAGTTGCGTTAATTTACACAGGGATTAATGGTTTCTTAGATGATGTAGCAGTAAGTAACGTTAAAGAGTATTCAAAAGCATTATTAAACCGTTTAGCTGCAACAAAACAACAGTACGGTGAAATTGTAAGTACAACGAATCAATTTACTTCAGAAGCAGAAACGCTATTAAAAGAAGCAATTGAAGAAACAAAACAAAGTTTTGTAACAGCATAAAATAAATTTAATTAATTAATTGGTTATTACATTTTAGAAAATAACCAATTAATTAATTAAATTTTACTAAATTACCTAATTTTTATTATCTTCATTTATAATAATAATATGGCTAACTATTCAACATAGCTTAGTTGTAAGAAAGTCAAACCCATTATTTTATTAAGGAATAATTTACTATGGCATTACCATGGTATCGTGTTCATACTGTTGTATTAAATGATCCAGGCCGTTTAATTGCAGTTCATTTAATGCATACAGCATTAGTAGCAGGGTGGGCGGGTTCAATGGCATTATATGAACTTGCTGTTTTTGATCCTTCAGATCCAGTTTTAAACCCAATGTGGCGACAAGGTATGTTTGTTATGCCATTCATGACTCGTTTAGGAATTACAGATTCATGGGGTGGTTGGAGTATTACTGGTGAAAGTGTATCAAACCCTGGAATCTGGAGTTTTGAAGGTGTTGCTTTATCACATATTATCTTATCAGGAATGTGTTTCTTAGCAGCAATTTGGCATTGGGTATATTGGGATTTAGAACTATTCCGTGATCCACGAACTGGAGAACCTGCATTAGATTTACCAAAAGTTTTTGGGATTCATTTATTACTATCAGGTATCTTATGCTTTGGATTTGGCGCTTTCCATGTAACAGGGTTATTTGGACCGGGAATTTGGGTATCAGATGCATATGGTGTGACAGGTAAAGTTCAACCAGTAGCACCATCATGGGGCGCTGACGGATTCAATCCATTTAATGCTGGTGGTATTGCAGCTCATCATATTGCAGCTGGTATTTTCGGTATCTTCGCTGGTATCTTCCATTTAACTGTACGTCCACCTCAAAGATTATATCGTGCGTTACGAATGGGTAATATTGAAACAGTATTATCAAGTAGTATTTCAGCAGTTTTCTGGGCGGCATTTGTAACTTCAGGAACAATGTGGTACGGAGCAGCTACAACTCCAATTGAACTATTTGGTCCAACTCGTTACCAATGGGATAGTGGATACTTCCAACAAGAAATTGAACGTCAAGTTGAGGTTTCAGTTAGTGAAGGTTTATCAGAAAGCCAAGCTTGGTCACGTATTCCTGATAAATTAGCATTCTATGATTACATTGGAAATAACCCAGCAAAAGGGGGTTTATTCCGTGCGGGTGCAATGAATAAAGGTGACGGTATTGCTGAAGCATGGTTAGGTCATCCGATTTTCCGTGATAAAGAAGGTCGAGAATTAACTGTACGTCGAATGCCGGCATTCTTCGAAACATTCCCTGTAATCTTAATCGATAAAGATGGTATTATTCGTGCAGATATTCCATTCCGTCGTGCTGAATCAAAGTATAGTATTGAACAGGTTGGTGTTACTGTTGATTTTTATGGTGGTAAATTAAATGGACAAACCTTTAAAGATGCACCAACAGTGAAAAAATTTGCGCGTAAAGCTCAATTAGGTGAAGTTTTCGAATTTGATAGAACAAGTTTAGAATCTGATGGGGTATTCCGTAGTAGTCCACGTGGCTGGTATACTTTTGGTCATGCTAACTTTGCGCTACTATTCTTCTTTGGTCATTTATGGCATGGTGGACGTACTATTTTCCGTGATGTGTTTACAGGTATCGGTGCTGAAGTAACTGAACAAGTTGAATTCGGTGCATTCCAAAAACTTGGTGATAAGTCAACTAAGAAACAAGGAGCGGTTTAATTATTTCCACTACTTTTGTTAATTTTAAAAAACATTAAATAGGATTAAATAATGGAAGCCTTAGTTTATACATTTTTACTTATCGGAACTTTAATGGTAATTTTCTTTGCTGTGTTCTTTAGAGAAACACCAAGAATTATTAAAGACTAATAGTCAGTAAGAATTATCTCTAAAAACTATAGACTAGATTCTAAATTAATTTAGAATCTAGTCTACAGTTTTTAGAGATAAAATATTAGTCCTCATGTTCTTCAAATGGGTCGCGTAAATTTTTCGACGCAGGACCAAAAGCGGTATATATAGAATATGTAGTAATACCTAAAAGTAAGCTTGATACAAAAATTACAATAATAGTTGCTGTTTCCATGTTATTATAGTGTCTAAATTAACAATTTAGTATTATATAGCATGTGGTACAAAATTAATTTATTATAACTATAAAAATTTTTATGGCGTTAAGAACAAGATTAGGAGACATTTTACGTCCTTTAAATGCTGAATACGGAAAAGTTGCACCAGGTTGGGGAACAACTCCAATTATGGGTCTAGTAATGTTAGCATTTTTAGTATTTTTATTAATTATTTTACAAATCTATAACTCGTCATTAATTATTGAAAATGTCGATGTAGATTGGGCAAATAGTATTGTATAAAATTTAATACAATATAAGAATAATTTAAAAGGAATTTAATTCCTTTTAAATTATATTAATTTAAATTATTTAAAAATAAATATGGATATTATCAGTTTAGGATGGGCTGGACTAATGACAATGTTTACATTTACATTAGCTTTAGTTGTTTGGGCTCGAAACGGTTTTTAACTGTTTAATTTTCAAGATATTATAAAAATTTAAAATTTTAAATATTATGGATTTAGTTTTAGCAATTTTTCCCTTTGCAAATGCTGAAATTGTTACTGCAGCAGTAACATGTTTCTGTATGACTCTATTTGGTTTATCATTAGGATTTGCATTATTAAAAATTCAAGGTGAATAATATATATTTAATAATAATATTTCGAAATATTATTATTAAATAATAGAAATCTTAACATAAAGTGATTAATTAGGGTTAACCGGGACTGACGAGACTCGAACTCGCGACTTCCGCCGTGACAGGGCGGCGCTCTAACCAACTGAGCTACAATCCCAATGTAGCATGCATATCAAGATATTAGTGGTGAATTTTTATCTTGTCAAGCTTTTACACAAAATTGAACTTTGTTTTCCATGTTTAACATCGGAGAAGCAGGGATTCGAACCCTGGGTACATATAAATGTACGGTAGATTAGCAATCTACTGCTTTCGACCACTCAGCCACTTCTCCTTTAACAAGGAAACTTTACTATTCTCATTGTTTTTGGCTCTGGTTGGATTTGAACCTACGACCTTGGGCTTATGAGTCCCCTGCTCTAACCACTGAGCTACAGAGCCTAAACTTATATTCTAGTAATAACATTGTAACATGAAAATAAAATTTCGAATATTAATTTTAAAATTAATAAAAGTTTTTTATCCATCTTTTATTTTTTGAAAATATTTTTACATTAACTAATTAAGAGTATAATTGTTATTACTAAAATGTATAAATATTGTATGGGAATTTTATTATGAATGATTTTTGGAATAACATTAGCCGTTATCCTCGATTTTTTATAAGTAGTTTTACTGGTTTATTATTAATAATTTTGTCTCCTTTTAAAATATTATTAAAACGGTCAAAATCCCGACTATTTCTATTAATAATTCTTCTATTATTTCTTTTAAGTTTGTATAATATTCTTAGAAATATGCTAGCAATATAAGTTTTTATTTTATAAATTAAAAATTTTCCATGGAATATAGAACAAAAAAACAAACGAAGAAAAGACGTATTTTTAACCATTTAACTTCTAAAACGAAAATAAAAAATAATATTAATGGAGCATTTGCTTTAATTGATACATTAGTGAGAAATGGTACTCGCTATATTTTTGGTTATCCTGGTGGAGCAATTTTACCAATCTATGATGAATTATATTTTTGGGAAAAGCAAAAGTTAATAAAACATATATTAACGAGACATGAACAAGGTGCAATACATGCAGCAGATGCTTTTGCACGAGCAACTGGTCAAGTTGGTGTCTGTTTTGCAACCTCTGGTCCGGGAGCTACAAACTTAATCACAGGAATTGCAAATGCGCAATTAGACTCAATCCCGATGTTAGTTATTACTGGACAAGTCGGAAGAACATTCTTAGGAACTGATGCTTTTCAAGAAACAGATGTATTTGGAATTACGTTACCAATTGTTAAACACTCTTATAAAGTAACTGATCCTAATGATATAAGTTTAATAATTTCTGAAGCATTTTACATAGCTCAAAATGGTCGACCTGGTCCGATCTTAATTGATATACCAAAAGATGTAGGCGTTGAAATCATTCCTGATTACATTAATATTCAGCAAAAAGAAATCCTAAAGTTACATGGATATAGATTTCAGTATTATGCTTCGAAAGATACATTTTTAAACATTCTTACCTTAATTAATATGGCAGAACGACCACTGCTTTATGTTGGGGGAGGAGTAATTACTTCAAATGCTTATGCTGAACTTGAAGAGTTTGCCGAAATATTTTCAATACCTGTAGCAACTACTTTAATGGGTAAAGGGGCTTTTAACGAAAAAAATAATTTATCCGTTGGTATGCTTGGAATGCACGGAACAGCTTACGCAAACTTCGCTGTTAGTGAGTGTGATCTTTTAATTGCAGTAGGAGCACGATTTGATGATCGGGTTACAGGGAAACTAGATGCTTTTGCATGTTTAGCAAAAGTGATACATATTGATATAGACCCAGCGGAAATTGGGAAAAATAAATTAGTCGACATTTCGATAATTGGTGATGTTAAAAAAGTTTTTCAAGAATTATTAAATAAATATCGAAAAGAAACAACTCCTTACATAATTTCCTCTAAACGAAAAGCCTGGTTAAATTGTATAGCAGAATGGCGCCGAACATATCCACTAATTGTTCCAAAATTGCCTGAAAAACTATCTCCACAATATGTGATTAGTACTATTGGTCATTATTATCCCCATGCAATTTTTACAACAGATGTTGGCCAACACCAAATGTGGTCAGCACAGTTTATTAAGTGTGGACCACGCCGTTGGATTTCAAGCGCGGGGTTAGGAACTATGGGATATGGATTACCAGCTGCAATTGGTGCACAATTTGCTTTTCCAAACCAGCCAATTATTTGTATTAGTGGTGATTCAAGTATTCAAATGTGTATTCAAGAGTTAGGCACAATTGCACAATATAAGTTACCTATCCGTTTAGTCATTATTAATAACCATTGGCAAGGGATGGTCCGTCAATGGCAAGAATCTTTTTACGACAATCGTTATTCACATTCAAATATGGCTCAAGGACAACCAAATTTTGTTGCTTTAGCAAATTCTTATGGAATCAAAGGTGTGAATATTGAAACAGAAAAGGAATTAAAATCAGCTTTAATCGAGTATAAAGATTATCAACAACCAATCGTATTTGATATTTTAGTTGTTGAAAATGAGAATTGTTACCCAATGGTTAGTCCAGGTAAAACTAATGCTGCAATGAGTGGTATTAAATATCAAAAAGAAGAAATTGAATTATTAGAGCGTCATACTGATGATATAGAAGCTTTCTTATAAGTTACTTCCTAAAAAACAAAAACTAAAATTAATTCTTCAATAATTTTAGTTTTTGTTTAAAGTATATTCTGAAGTAAAGTAGATATAAAGAAAATTAGAAGATCAAGGTGCTATTAATATAAACTAGGACAATAACAATAATTCCAAGCTTTTGAGTGCAAATAAAAGAATTGACGAGAATAATTGGAAAAAAGAAATAAATAAAATTAAAAAAATTTAATAACGTAAAATGTTTCAAAGTAAGAAACCATCATTATTTTTTATTTAAATTTTAAACCATACAACAAAACTGAAATAATAAATACAATAAAAGCATTTATTGTATTTATTATTTTAAATGAATTAATCAATTGGGCGCATTGATAATACTGGCTCGTTCGCACGGTTAATACCTTTTTCAAAACCAGCTGCAGCAGCACGAGCTCGACCTGAGTGCCACCAGTGACCAATTAAGAAGAAGAATGCTAAGAACCAATGTGAACAACATAACCACGAACGTGGAGATACATAGTTTACAGAGTTAATTTCTGTCGCTACACCACCTACAGAGTTTAATGAACCTAAAGGCGCATGAGTCATATATTCTGCTGCACGTCGTTCTTGCCAAGGTTGGATATCGTTTTTAATTTTATTAATATCTAAACCATTTGGACCACGTAACGGTTCAACCCATGGTGCACGTAAATCCCAGAAACGCATTGTTTCACCACCAAAAATGATTTCTCCACTTGGAGAACGCATTAAATATTTACCTAAACCTGTTGGACCTTGCGCTGATGAAACGTTAGCACCTAAACGTTGATCACGAACTAAGAATGTAAATGCTTGCGATTGTGAAGCTTCTGGACCTGTAGGACCATATAATTCACTTGGGTAAGCTGTATTATTATACCATGCATATAAAGCAGCAGTGAAACCCATAAGTGAGATTGCTGCTAAACTATATGATAAATAAGCTTCACCTGACCACACAAATGCACGACGGGCCCAAGCAAATGGTTTTGTAAAGATGTGCCAAATACCACCAACAACACATAAAATACCAACCCAGATATGACCACCAACAATATCTTCCATGTTGTTTACAGCAACAACCCAACCATCACCACCAAAAGGTGAACGGAATACGTATCCAAAAATTACAATTGGATTTAACGTTGGAGTTGTAATTAAACGAACATCACCACCACCAGGTGCCCATGTATCATATACACCACCTGAATACATAGCTTTAATAACTAGTAAGAAAGATCCTAAACCTAATAAACATAAATGAATACCTAAAATTGTAGTCATTTTATTTTTATCACGCCAATCATAACCAAAGAATGGGAATGATTCTTCTAATGTATCAGGACCTAATAATGAATGATAAAGTCCACCAAAACCTAAAACTGCTGAAGAAATTAAATGGATAACACCTACGGCAAAGTATGGAACAGTTGTTGTAATTTCACCACCTGGTCCAATCCCATAACCTAATGTAGCTAAATGTTGAATTAAAATAAAACCTTGCTCATATAATGGCTTTTCTGGAACAAAGTGTGATACTTCAAATAATACCATTGCACCTGCCCAAAATACCATTAGACCAGCATGTGCTACGTGAGCACCTAATAATTTACCTGAGACATTAATTAAACGAGCGTTTCCACTCCACCAAGCGAAACCTGTTGATTCAATGTCACGACCTGCTATACTACTATTAAAGGGCGTTTCCACGTGGTAATACCTCCTCAGGGAATACAAAGTTTTCATGTGGTTGATCTTGAGCAGCCATCCACGCACGAATACCTTCGTTTAATAAAATATTTTTTGTGTAGAATGTTTCAAATTCTGGATCTTCTGCTGCACGTAATTCTTGTGAAACAAAATCATATGCACGTAAATTTAAAGCTAAACCTACGATTCCAATAGCACTTGTCCATAAACCTGTAACAGGTACAAATAACATGAAGAAATGTAACCAACGTTTATTAGAAAACGCAACACCAAAAATTTGAGACCAGAAACGATTCGCAGTTACCATTGAATATGTTTCTTCTGACTGTGTTGGTGTAAACGCACGGAATGTGTTTGCTGCATCACCATCTTCAAATAATGTATTTTCCACAGTAGCACCATGAATAGCACATAATAATGCACCACCTAAAATACCAGCCACACCCATCATATGGAATGGGTTTAATGTCCAGTTATGGAAACCTTGTAAGAATAATAAGAAACGGAAGATTGCTGCAACACCAAAACTAGGTGCGAAGAACCAACTTGCTTGTCCTAATGGATATAATAAGAAAACTGAAACAAACACAGCAATTGGACCTGAGAAAGCAATTGCATTGTATGGACGGATACCTACTAAACGTGCAATTTCAAATTGACGTAAACAGAATCCAATTAAACCAAACGCACCATGTAATGCGATAAATGCCCATAAACCGCCGATTTGACACCAACGAGTAAAATCACCTTGTGCTTCTGGACCCCATAATAATAATAATGAGTGACCCATACTATTTGCAGGTGTTGATACTGCAGCAGTTAAAAAATTACAACCTTCAAGGTATGAACTTGCTAAACCATGTGTATACCATGATGTTACAAAAGTTGTTCCTGTAAACCAACCACCAACTGCTAAATATGCTGTTGGGAATAATAATAAACCTGACCAGCCAACGAAGACAAATCTATCTTTCTTTAACCAGTCATCAATAAGATCAAATAAACCACGTTCTTGGTTTTGTCCAATTGCAATGGTCATAAATGATAATCCTTTAATAAATTTATTTAGTAAGTAAACATAAATTTTACTATAATTGCTTATCAACTTTGTATTATTAGTATAACATAGTTTAAATATAATTTGTTTTAATCTTAAATTTATCCTTGTTATTAATCAATTGTTTTATATAGAAATTTTAGAACTGTAAAAAAATTTTTGAATGATGTTGCAGAGAGTTAGTTAAGAAATATCATCTAATTCAATATACATAAAAAATAATGCCATACTAAATGCTGGAAACACAAGACCAACTAGCGGTACTAAAATAGAGGGTAAAAAAGACGTTGCCATAATAATTTATTTATTCTACAGTATTGTAAACTATTAAATTTTTAATAGAATTCTTATTTTGATATTATACATTAAAACTATATATTTTTTATCTTTAGATAAATCAAAATTTTTAGTATTTTTATAGTAAAATAATTAGTATTAAATGTGTTAAGATTTAATAATATCAATTTTATTCTAAAAAATAGAGGATTTAATTATGGAAAGTTTACTTATAGCGCGCCTACCAGAAGCCTATATGATTTTTAGTCCAATTGTGGATATATTACCGATTATTCCAGTATTCTTTTTATTATTAGCGTTTGTTTGGCAAGCCGCAATTGGATTCAGATAAATGTTCAAAAGATAAAATAGTTAATTAATTTGTATTAATCATTTTATATATTCTAGTTATTTAATTAAATACAAAAAAATGGTAGAACCTTTATTATCTGGTATTGTTTTAGGTATGGTAACCGTATCGGCATTTGGACTTTTTGTTGCTGCTTATTTACAATATCGACGTGGCAATCAATTTGAAGTTTAATCTTATAAATATTCCTAACCTTTAATAAATAAAAAATTGTAGATTTTTTATCTACAATTTATCCTCTTCCCTAAATAAACGTAACTCTGTACTAAAGTGGGTTATTTACAATATAAATAATCCTTTTATGGAAGTTAATAAAACCAAATTGTTGTGATAATTTTTAGTGTCAATGCGTTTAGTTAAAGTTAGGTTTATTTTTTAAATATTATTCATAGAGAAATAAACTTTACAATTATTTGTTGTAAAATTTATTCTCTATAATAACTATCATCCAACAAACTTAGCAAAATTTAACGAACAATCTAAAGCTAAGATGTCAGTTTCTAATTTAAAAGTATAATCCTGATTATAAATTAGTATTATTCATTTTTGCGTGACTAACTTAACCTGAAGTAAATATAAATTAATTTTATTAGTATGTTCAGTTGAATTTAGTCTACGACATAAGATTATTGTCAATTTCTTTTTTTAAATTTTATTATTAGTAATAATTAGTAAAGAATGAACTTTTGCTAATTATAGTTTTTAAAATTAAATAAAAAATTAAAGGTAAAAAATATGCAATTTTTTAAAGAGTTTTTTTTCATGTTATTATACTAAAGAGTTTCAAAACCCGTAGTAAAAATTATCCTACAGGTTTTGAAACAATGGCTTTACCAACTTGATTTTTTTACACCAGGTAACAAACACTGATGTGCCATTTCTCTTAAAACATGACGAGAAACACCGAAATCTCTATAGTAACCTCTTGGACGACCTGTTTTCCAACATCTATTTCGTACTCGTACTTTAGCGCTATTTGTTGGTAACTTCTGGATTTTACTGTGAATTTCTAGTTTTGAATCAAAACTTGTTGAGTTTTTATATTGTTCTAAGAGTGACGCACGTTTTGCGGCATATTTATTCACTAATTTAATCCGCTTAATCTCACGTTGAATCATACTTTTTTTGGCCATAATCTTTCAGGAGTTTTTATTTCGTAATTAATTGTTCTATAAAAAAAAACACTTGAAAATTGAAATAGAATAATAAACAATCATTTTCTGTTTTGATTATTTGTCTCTACTCTATTCAAAATTTTCTTATTTTTAAATCACTAATAGTATAAAAAGAAATCAAACAAATTGCAAGACTTGATTCATTCTACTAGCACAGTAACACATGTGGATTATAAATTAATTAACTTTGATGCATATGGCATTTTTTTATTTGGTAACGTTGTGTAAAGACTTAATAATTGTCTAAACTCAGCACCATCAATTGTTTCTGCATCCATTAATTCATCTACAATTAAATCAATAACAATACGGTTATCTAAGATAATTTCAATTGCCTTGTTTTCACAATAATTAATAATTTTTCGGACTTCTTCTGAAATTCGATCTGCATTATTACTTGTGAATTCTGACCCTTGAACAATGCCTCCACCTAGAAAAACTTGTCCAGTATTTTCATCTTCTAAGGCAATTGGGCCAATGTTTGACATACCAAATCGAGTAACCATTTGTCGTGCTAGATTTGTTACTTGTTGTAAGTCACTACTAGCACCCGTTGTTACTTCTGGGGTTCCGAAAATAACTTGCTCAGCAGCACGACCACCTAATGTTGTAATAATTCTTGCTAGTAACTCTGAACGAGATATAAGGTTTTGATCTTCTTCTGGAGTAAACCACGTTAAACCTTTTGCTGAACCACGAGGTACTAAAGTTACTTTTTCAACTTCATCATGAGATTGTAAAACAGAACCCATAATAGCATGCCCAACTTCGTGATAAGCAATTAGTCGTTTATTCTTTGTATCTTCAAGTGGTGTCCCAGCAATACCACTAATAATTCGATCAGCAGCTTCATTAACTTCTTTTCGACCAATAACTGGTTTTTTGTACCGAGTAGCTAGAATTGCTGCCTCATTTAAAAGATTGGCTAGATCTGCACCTGAGAATCCAGGCGTACGGTTAGCTAGTTGATCTAAAGAAACATCGTCACTTAATGGTTTATTACGGGCATGAACTTTTAAAATTGCTGCACGACCAAAACGATCTGGTAATCCAACTGTTACTTGACGATCAAAACGCCCAGGACGTAATAATGCTGAATCAAGAATATCTACACGATTTGTAGCACCAACAACAATAACACCTTTGTTTTCTTTAAAACCATCCATTTCTGTTAAAAGCTGATTTAAAGTTTGTTCTCGCTCATCATTACCGCCACCAACACCAGCTCCTCTCTCACGACCTACTGCATCAATTTCATCAATAAAAACGATACATGGTGCATTATCCGAAGCTTTTTTAAATAAGTCTCGAACACGAGCAGCACCAATACCAATAAACATTTCAACAAATTCAGAACCAGCGACATTAAAAAATGGAACATCAGCTTCATTTGCAATTGCTTTGGCTAAAAGTGTTTTACCAGTTCCTGGAGGGCCAACGAGTAAAATTCCTTTTGGAATTTTCGCACCTACAATTGTATATTTTTCAGGGTATTTTAAGAAAGATACAACTTCTTCAAATTCTGATTTTGCTTCATCAATTCCAGCAATATCTTTAAATAAAATACCAGTATCCGGTTTACGTTGAAAACGTGCTGGAGATTTTCCTAGATTCATTGGAGTTTGACCCATATTTCCCGGTAAATTCTCTGAATTTTGAAATAAATAGATTAATCCGCCAATAAAAAGAATTGGGATAATAACATTACTTAAAAAAGAAATAGTAAGACTATTATCTTCAACTGGATGAGCATCAAAATCTACATTTGCTTCTTTAAGTTTAAGAATTAATTGTGATGTACCAGCAGGAATTTCAACTTTAATTAGTTGAGGGCGATTTCCTAACTCGGGACTAGACGCTTCAACAATTGCACTCCGACTATTGTCATATAAATCTACTCGTTTGATCCAACCCATATCTAGGTAATCTAAAAAACGACCATATGTCATCGTTGAGCTTGCTGCTTTTTTAGTTGCGGAAGAATCATTTTGTAAGAAATTGTCTACCGATGTCGGATTCGTAATTGTTACATTATTGAAGTCTACGGCGGTACTACCAATAATAATAGAACCAGTAATCAGCTTTTGAAAAATAGTCGACCACATAAATTTATATATCTTTATTTTAATATTTTGTTTAATACTTTATTCTCACAACTAGTATAACATGTTTATTCATTTAAAAACAACTATTCTTTCATTTGTAAAATAAGGAACGAAAAATATACTGAAAAAAAAAATTAAAAATTTATCTTTAAAAGAGTGTATTATAATTATGTATAGTTCCAGTTCCTACAATTTGAATTATGCGTAACAAAAATCTAAACTGTAGGAACTATTTTTAAATAGTTATTATTAAAAATAATAACTATTTAAAAATATAACCCTAACATATCTGGGAAAAATCTATTAATTTCAATAATAAATCCTGCGGTAAAGGTCATCCAAATTGTTAATAAAACTGGAGCAGTCGATAAATACTTTTGCAAATTTTCCATATTGAATATATCTATAATGTTTAGTGAAAATAAATTGTATAGTATAAGTTAACGTGGCGAAACTGTTACATTTTCATCTTTTGCTATTAATTCACCACTAATTAGCTCTTGCCATGCAGAAATAGGCCAAATAAAACCTGTGGTCATAATGCGTAAAGCTAATGGAACATTAATAATAATTTCACTTTCTGCTGGATTTTTTGTTGTACTAACAGCTCTAAGATATTTCCGACCAACCCAGCCAATCCAACCAGAAATATAAATAAAGCCAAAACCAGGGAAAATAAACTCAGCAGCATGACTCCAACGACCATCGGCAATTAAATGTGGTAGACCATCATTTCCACATAAAAGTTCTGAACGGCTATATTTATCAAATCGTGCTTTTGTTCGCTCAACTTGTTGTTGCAAAGCTAATGCAGCAGGTGAATCTGCTTCATATGTACTAATTCTTTGCTCTAACTTTTTAACACTTGCATTTAAGCGTTTTTCAAATGCTGGAGAATCACTACATTTTGTTAATCCACCAATTTCAGCTGATGCTGTTTGAGGAATGATTGTCGTAAATGCTAAAAAACCAGCAACAAATAAACTTCGAAAATTAAAATCTTTCATTTTATCTACTATAAAAGTTTAAAATAAATTTGGTAAAAAATTTCGGGGACCCGAAAGTATTAATAATTATATACAATTGAAAAAAAAATAAGAAATTTATTCAGAAATTTAAAAATAAAATAGTTCCTAATTTTTTCGTAAAATATAACAATTTAAAACTTTTATTTTCGGACATGTTAAATATTCTGTTTAAGTGTTATAACCAAGTGTTGTAACACTTGGTTATAAAGATTATTCAAGATCTTTACGATTTGGATTTCTTGACGGATCACTTGAAAGGAAACCAAAAATAAATAAAGAAACAAAGAAAATGATTGTTGTATAAACTAAAATTTTTAAAGTTATCATTAAATTTTTCCTAAGGATTTTTTAATAATATTAATTATACTAAAATATTAGAATTCTGAATTATTTAATCTAAAAAGAGAAATCATAAGTGGTTTCTAACAGTTTTGAGTTTAAAAGAAATGGATAAACTTTACAAACAGAGATTTCTATATATTCATTCTTTTGATTATCAAAATTACAGTTAGAATCAATTGTTAAAAACCCTTCAATTAAAATATAATCATTAATTTGATAATATTTGGCGACTTCATAACCTAAATCTCCCCAAATTGAAACTCGCCCAAAATCAATAAAGCTCGACTTACGAGTTTGGTTAAACTTTACCCAGAATTCAGTAACTGTTGCATTTTCATCAAAAAAACTCTGTCTTGGTTCTGTAATAATTTTTACAATTAGACAAACGTAATTCATATTTTAGAAGTAACAAAAATAATTGATTATTTATAAAATTAAATTTTTCTGTCTTTGAACATCTTCAAAATTAATATCTTTTAATCGTTTTAACATTTTGATAAAATAATCTTGGAAATAATTATCTAATTTTGTGACTTTCTCTTTACTAATTTTAAATGTTTTATATAAATCAAAAGTTAATTTTGAAAAATTATTTTCGACATTTAAAATTTCTACAAAGGCTAAACGATCATTAATATTCTGACCCCATTCAAAGAAGTTTAGCAAATACTTGGAAACTTGTAATAACGGTAATGGAATTCGTTGAATCTTTGCAGTCTGACCCGCTAGTTGCTCACAAAGTGTAATAATTTCAGATGATAACCATGCTTTTGGACCGCCTAAAAAGAACGTTTTAGATTGAGTATCCGGTAATTGTAATGCTCGTAAACAAAACCTAGCAATATCTTGCGTATCCATATAAGAAACTCGTGTATTTTCAGTTGTAATCCAAATAGGTTGGTTCTCTAAAATAGGAATTGCATATTGACCAATTAAGCCTTGATAAAAGCCTGTTAATCGGAAAATAGTAAAAGGAATGTGCGATTCTTTTAATTTTACTTCAATGCCTTTTTTCATTTGCATTAAAGGAATATCTAAAAACTGTTCTAAATTTAAAACAGAACAAAAAATAAAATGTTTAATGTCGGCAACTCGTGATGCTTCAATTAAAGCTAATTTCCCATCCCAATCAACTTGTTTCATTGTTGTTGTTTCATCAGGACGGCTTGTTGAAGCATCGATTACAGCAGTAATCCCACATAAACAAGGAGGAATCGTTTCAGGTAAACTTAGATCCCCATAAACTAGCTCTGCTCCCCATTCTTTTAAAAATTGCGCTTTACGTAAATTACGTACCAAACAACGAACAGAATAGCCTTTTATTAATGCTTGTAAAACAATTTGACGACCGAGAGTTCCAGTCCCACCTACTACCAATAAACTCATAATTATTTAATTATTTATGTTAGTCAAAAATTGTACTTTGTAAAATATCTTGGGCTTCAAGATTGACTAATTCACGTTTCGTTAAAATTTGTCCACGACTATCAAAAATTCGATTTGCTTGTCGCATGCGAGCCCGATCTAATGCATTTTTTACACTTCGTGCGTTCGCAAATAATGGTTGTTGTCTACGCTTTTCAATATAATTTGTGAATGCAATCTCAGCATCTGGTGTAAATTGATACTGTTGATCTTCTAACATCATTTTAGAAATAACTAACAATTCTGGAGTTGTATAATCCGGGAAATCAATATGATTTGCAATACGTGATGATAACCCAGGGTTCGATTCATAAAATTTATCCATAGGTTCTTTATAACCTGCTAGAATAACAACTAAATCTTCACGTTGATTTTCCATTACTTGTAATAAAATTTCAATTGCTTCTGACCCATAATCGCGTTCATTATCAGGTTTATATAGATAATAAGCTTCATCAATAAATAGAACACCACCCATTGCTTTTTTTAAAACTTCTTTTGTTTTTGGAGCTGTATGACCAATGTATTGACCTACTAAATCGTCACGCGTAACAGTTAATAAATGCCCTTTCTGAATATAACCAAGTTGATATAAGATATCAGCCATTTTTAATCCGACTGTTGTTTTTCCCGTTCCTGGACTTCCCGTAAACGACATATGTAAACCTGGACTTCCAGCTGCAATCCCTAAATTTTTACGTACTTTATCAATTAATAATAAAGCAGCAATTTCACGAATCCGTGTTTTAACGGGAACTAAACCAACTAATTCTTCCTCTAATAAATGTAAAATTTTTGCAATTTCTGTTTTATTATACTCTTCTTGTAAATTAATTGCGTTTGTTATTGACATATTTAACGATTAAAATTTTATAAAATTGTTTATATAATAAGTCAATTAAATAGAATTGACTTATTAAATTATCTCTATTATGTTAAACTAAAGGCGGGTATACTTGATAAACAAATGAATGCAAAACCAGCACTTCCACAGGCACCAACAAAGAAACCACCTTTAAATTGACTCCAAGCTTTCTTTGTTTGAAAATCATTTACATTGTTGCTATCATTCTGTAATGTATAGCCATAGATAGTTAGACCTAACGTTAAAATGATAATTAATCCAATTGTTGAAAGGAAACCTGCTAGTAAACTAATATCTGAATTACGTAACGGCCCTAATTTAGCAAAAGGACCGATTAAAAAATAACCATGTGCTAATCCAATTTCTAAACCACGTAAAACTGGTGTTAATCCAAAACGATATGCTGGTAAATTTCGTAAGATTGCACGTGTAATAGCAGATGAAGTAATTGGGGTTGCTAAATGTCCTACAAAAGGATCATCATTATAGGGTTTAATAAAATTAGCCATAATATTAATGTAAAATTTAATAAATGAAGTAGTCGAGTTTTAAATTAAATCAGTAAAAACTGAATTTATGAAAATTATTACCAACCAAAATTTTTATATGTATTACTATATAATATATATTAATATATATAAAAATTTTTATAAACTTCATTTTTATAAAATATAAAAACCAAAAAATCTTATGACAGTTATAATTGATTATTTTTTATTAGTTAGTTTTTGTTTTGCATTAACAGCAGGTTTATTCTTAGGATTAAAATCAATTAAATTAATTTAAAAAGTTAATTAAAAAATGCAAGAAGATATTCGTCAAGATAAAATCGTTGGATCACGGCGTTTTAGTAATTACTTTTGGACGTTTATACTTTTTATTGGAGGATGGGGATTTTTACTTTCAGGATTTTCAAGTTATTTTAAGATAAATTTACTACCCTTTGCGAACCCAACTGAACTAGTTTTTATTCCACAAGGTTTAGTAATGACTTTTTATGGAACATTAAGTTTATGTTTAAGCTTTTATATTAGTGCAACATTATTTTGGGATATTGGTAGTGGTTATAATGAATATAATAAAATTGAAAATATTGTAAAAATTGTTAGGAAAGGATTTCCAGGAAAAAATCGTGAAATATTACTTACTTACCCATTGAGTAATATTAAGTCAATTGGAATAAAAATTTCAGAAGGATTAAATCCTAAACGAATCATTTATTTATGCTTAAAAGATGAACGACAGATTCCCCTAACACCTGTCCAACAACCTACTAGTATTACAAGTTTAGAAGAAGACGCTGCTGATTTAGCAAAATTTTTAAATTTAAGGCTAGAAAATATCTAAAGTTATTGCTTTTTATGTTCGCTTAATTTTATAATTAAGATTAAGCGGGCATAGTTTAGTGGTAAAACCTTAGCCTTCCAAGCTAATGATGGGGGTTCGATTCCCCCTGCCCGCTCTTTAGTAAATTTAGAATGAGGAACAATTACTATTACTATGAGGAGAATATTAGTCTATGTCTGGTGGATCAACTGGTGAACGCCCGTTTTCGGATATTATAACAAGCGTACGGTATTGGATTATTCACAGTATTACCATTCCTTCACTTTTTGTGTCAGGTTGGTTGTTTATTAGTACAGGTTTAGCATACGATGTTTTTGGAACTCCACGACCTAATGAATACTTTACACAAGATCGTCAACAAGTTCCATTGGTAAATGATCGCTTTAGCGCAAAACAAGAATTAGAAGATTTAACTAAAGGTTTATAAAAGGTAAAAGAGAATGACAAAAAATATTAATCAACCCGTAGCATACCCAATTTTTACTTTTCGTTGGTTAGCAATTCATGGTTTAGCAATTCCAACTGTATTCTTTTTAGGCGGAATTACCGCTATGCAATTTATTCAACGATAATTTAATAATCTAAACGAGGTAAAATTTTATGACAGGTCCAAATCCTAATAAACAAGCAGTAGAATTAAATCGAACTTCTCTTTATTGGGGGCTTCTATTAATTTTTGTTTTAGCTGTATTATTTTCAAGTTATTTTTTCAATTAATAATTCTAGATAGGAGTTTTTTATATGTCGAATACTGGTAGAATTCCTTTATGGTTAGTGGGATTAGTAGGTGGTTTAGCTGTAATCGCAGTATTAAGCTTATTTATTTATGGTGCTTATTCTGGTTTAGGTTCATCACTATAATTTACTAAAATTACTTTTAATAATTATTTGATACTTAAAAATTTTTAATAAATATTAAAAATTTTTAAGTATTGACATTCATATAACACTTTGTGTAATCTTACTATATAAATGTATTGCGGGCATAGCTCAGTGGTAGAGCGCAACCTTGCCAAGGTTGATGTCGCGCGTTCGAATCGCGTTGCCCGCTTAACAATATATCTTGCATTAATTTTTAGCGTTAGAAATATCTAAAATTGTATTGAAAGTCTTTGAGTCAATAATGGCAATTTGTGAAAGCATTTTTCGATTCAAGATAATATTCGACTTCTTAAATTGATGAATAATTCTACTATATGATAAACCATTTAAACGAGAAGCAGCATTAATACGTGTTATCCACAATTTTCTAAATGTCCGCTTTTTTTGTTTACGGCCTATATACGAATAACGAAGGGCTTTCATTACTTGTTGATTTGCTACTCGAAATAATCTTGAATGTGTACCACGATATCCTTTTGCTAAATGTAGAATTTTTTTTCTACGTTTACGGGCAACATTTCCACGTTTTACTCGAACCATTTGATTTTAATAGGGTAACATTAATTTAATAGGTTTACTATCACCTTTTGCCACAGTTAGCGTAAGTGATAATCGACGTTTTTGAACATTTGATTTTCTACGTAATAAATGTCCTTTATAAGCACGGTGTCTTAAAAAATTACCTGCACCAGTTTTTTTATAACGTTTTGCAGCTGCTTTACGCGTTTTTAATTTTGGCATAATAATTTAAACTAATTTTATAGAATTAGATGAATAAGTTAAAGTAAATACGGATTGAATAACATTCAAAACTGAAAAATAATAATTGATTATTAATCTCTTTTTCAAATGCCATTTACTCGGAGTTAATTAACTTTATTGGAATTTATTCTAAAGTATGATATTTAATTAAATTATCTTTGTCAATAATAAACAGGTAAATGAAAAATTAATTCAGCTTTAAATAATTAAAAATATCTTTAATTTAACTGAAAAAAAGCTTAAAAAAAAAAAGTAATATCTTACAGAACTAAGAAATTATAGTTAAAACTATAATTTCTACTTAAATTAAATTGATGATGAAATACCATCAGCAGCCGCAATAAGAATTATTAAACTTACCCATGCTTGGAAAAGACTAGTAAATTTACCTTTAGAATCTTCCCATTCACCAGGTGTAGCTAGTGCAACTGGGACTGCTACCACTAATCCTAGTGAAATTAAAACTAAAAGTGCTACTAAAGCTGTTATCATAACTATTCCTTAAAAGTTTTTAGATTAATATATACAGTAAACAATTTTTACAAATTACCTTTTTTCAAAGCTAATAATACAATTACAACGGGACCTGAGAACATAATAGCACTAGCGGCTACTAGTTGACCAATTACTTGCCAATTAACCATTTTTTAAAATCCTTGATTCATAAGTTTTTATTTAATTTTGCATCTGCAAAATAACTTATAATGTTAATAGTCATTTTAATTTAAAAATAAGTAAAGTAAATAAATTATTTTTAATAATATTTTTTATTGTCCAGAATTAAAAATACCACGACTTATAATTCTAGAGAGTAAAAAAATATTGAGTGGGCCACCTGGGACTCGAACCCAGAACAAATCGGTTAAAAGCCGAGTACTCTACCATTGAGTTAGCAGCCCTATGATTATAATAACATGAGATAAAGAAAATGTTAACGTTTTAAAACAATTTAAGGATTAGTAACCCTGTTTTCAAATTTTCTTAACTAATTGAACAATAGAAGAGTTGCTTACAATTTATAAACCGTAAGTAATTTTTGCGAGATAATAAAAGTGGACTGAATTGGTAAATGATTAATTTATTTATTACCAAGTACTAGTCCACTGAGAATATAGAAGATACTAATAGTATTAACTACCTTATTTATTTTTTACTAGCAGTAGCTTCCTGTTCTACTAATTCATCTAATGCAAAGTTGTTAGTATTTACGCCACTATAACTTACTTTTTCAAAACGAACAATAACAGGATAACGAGTACCACTTTGATCAACAGCTATTACTGAACCAACTTCATTAAACCAGTATGATTCTTTGCGTAAAATACGAACTTGAGAACCGCGACTAACCATAAGAATTTTTTTATTAGCATTTATAATTAAATAGTAATTATAATTTGAATTGAAGATTTTTATCAGAAAATTTTAAGAAATTAAGACAGCCTAAACTTTTTCATACCGACGCCCGTTTAAAGAGTAACAAACGAAAAACATGATAAATCAAATCCCATTTTCAATTTTGTAACAAAAAACAATAAGTAAAAATAACTAGCTATCGTAAAAAATTTATTAAGTTCGTTCGATGGGCAATACAGGATTTGAACCTGTGACCTTCTGCTTGTAAGGCAGACACTCTACCGCTGAGTTAATTGCCCATAAATAATAATATTGCTAAAATAATTCTAACGTATCTCTAATATTTTGTCAATATTGGAGTATAAATAAATATTTATTTATACTCCAATATTGACAAAATAATCATATCTGATACCATATTTGTATGAACAGATAATTGGGTCGGTTCCCGAGTGGTTAAAGGGGGCGGATTGTAAATCCGCTGCGTTATGCTTCGTTGGTTCAAATCCGACCCGACCCAACACCCAATTATACATACAGTAGATTGCAAAAATTATAAGGGCCTATCGTCTAACGGATTAGGACAGAAACCTTCTAAGTTTCCAATGTAGGTTCGATTCCTACTAGGCTCATTAATTACTAAAACGTAAAAATTTTATTACTCAGAAAGCCGATGAAGGGATTTGAACCCCCGACCGATTGATTACAAATCAATTGCTCTACCCCTGAGCTACATCGGCTATTATTTTAATTCGAACTTAAGTAACCAACTTTAAACCTTAAGCCTATACTAGTATAAATGATTAAATTAATAATATTGTATATCTAAATATATACCATAATTGACAATAAAAAGCAATAAATAGAATTTTCTATCTTCATTACTTTTTATTATCTCCTCGTTCTCTAAATAACTCAAAGAATTTTTAAGAAATACTTATTTAATTAGATTGACCAGTATTAATACTATCGCTTAATGTACGTAAAATTAATTTTATTGAACGAACAGCATCATCATTCCCTGGAATTGGAATATCTACAAGATCAGGATCACAATTTGTATCTAAAATCGAAACAACTGGAATACCTAATTTACGACATTCACGAATTGCTGTTAACTCACGTTTTTGATCAATAATTATAACAACATCGGGAATTGCTGGCATTGTTTTAACACCGTCAAGATATTTCCGTAGTTTTTCTAACTCTTTTCTTCGAATAGCTGCTTCTTTTTTAGGTAATAAATCAAATAGTTGATCCGCCTCTTGTTGTTCTAATATTGTTAATTGTTCAATTCGTTTTTTTAACGTTTCCCAATTAGTTAGCATACCACCTAACCATCTATGGTTAATATAATAGGAATTACAACGCTTTGCTTCTTGAGCTATTAATGTTGTTGCTTGACGTTTAGTTCCTACAAATAAGAACGTCTTATTTTGCTTTGCAGCATTTTCGACATAGTGACTTGCCTCTTTTAATAATTGTGCAGATTGTACTAAATCAATGATATGAATATTATTTCGCTCTGTGTAAATATATGGAAACATTTTTGGGTTCCATCTATAAGCTTTATGTCCAAAATGAACACCCGCTTCTAATAATTGGGCTAAATTAATATCAGCCATAAATAAATTAACTCCTAAACCATTTTAACAATTGTCTTCTAATAGTAGAATAACAGATTTCTAATTCAGCCGTCTAGCTTTTTTAAAAAATTTTTGAAAACTTTGTATAACCAGTTCCAGCTGGGATTAAATGACCAATAATTACATTTTCTTTTAAACCCCGTAACCAATCAATTTGACCTTCAATAGCTGCTTTTGTCAATACACGGGTTGTATCCTGAAAACTCGCCGCTGAAATAAAACTTGGACTATTTAAAGCTGCTTTTGTTATTCCAAAGAGTATTGGGCAATATAATGCTGGCTGGTTTTTCGTCGCAATATTCTTTTCCAAATTTTGTTTTAAATTATTTTTTAAAATAATTTGATTTATATAATTAATTTGATGTAAATCAATAATTTCTAACGGTAATAAAGGTGTATTTCCTTCTTCAAAAATCTTTACTTTAGAAGTCATTTGTTTAATAATAATCTCTAAGTGCTTATCTGCGATAGTTACACCTTGTGATTTATAAACCACTTGAACAGAATTTAAAATTAAATCTTGAACTTTTTTGAAGCTCCGGTAAGTAGCGTCATATAGATTTAAAATTGGTTGATATTTAATTTTTGCTGTAAAAACCTTTGCTTTTTTCTTTCTATAATATTTAAAATATAATTTTAAAAGCACATGTGGGTTAATTTTATCTTCATTAGCAATGCTTGTTCCTAACTTATAAAAATTGAAATGTGGATCAAGTCTACTATTAACCATAATAATTAATTTTTCTGGATTAACTTTAAATGTTGTTAACATTTGTTTATAGTTATTTTCAATTTTTCGTGCTTCCAATAGTTGTTCGATTCTTGGTAAACCTTGAACAATATCACCTGTAATTTCTTTTTCAAATGTTAACAACCCAAGAATTTCGCCCGATTGCATAAATTGTCCACTTCGACAATATAACATGTTTACTTCAGTTTGACCTTTAGCTAATTGTTCAGATTTAGTTAATAAAACTTTATTAGACTTTAACTGAATATTTGTTCCTAAGTTTTCAATTTTATAAAAGTTTTGAGTTAGATAAAATTGATTTAAAAAATAAGGTGAAAGATTAAACTCTTTTTTGACATTTTGAAATTTATAGCTTTGTTTAGCTTTTAGTAAACATTTTCTATTTAAATTCATTCCAAGAGTTATTGCAGCCGGTAAATTACTAATGGTTTTCGTATTCTGCTGAATCTGTTTTGAAGAATTTTTCGCACCTTTAATAATTTTATTTCGACTATAAACTATTTTATAATCAATAGATTTTGTTAAAATCTTATTTAATTGTTTTAACGAACGAATCGAATTTTTTTTATAATTAACAACTAACTGATTTTTTGAAAATAATGATTTGGTTTGATCATTTTCAAAATTCTGTGCATCTTTTAACTGTTGTTCAGATAGTTGACAATTTGGGAAAAAATAAGGACGCCCTTTTTGAATTATTAAATAATCATTTGTTTCAACTAATAACTTCCCTGTTGGGAAAAATGATGAGTGTGGTATCATCTTAGTTAAATTCCATTGACTTTTGTTAATTTCTAAACAGTCATTTGAACTAATTAATAAAATTTGTTTACTAGTTTGTTGTTGTTGCGATTTTAATTGTCTAATTTTTAAAGATTTTTCAGTAAGGACTTCAAGGTACCCAAACGTTGTATAAGAGTTTAAAAACTGATTGTTCTCAACAATTAAAGCTAATTGAATTTTTAGATATTTTAAATTGTTGGGTATATAATGACTAATATAAAATTTTTCAGAAACAATAATTTGTAAACAGTTTTTATTTTGCCTATTACAAATTAAGCTAATCTCTGTTTTTTCATTTTGTTTTACTGAGTTTAGTAAACTAAGATTTAAAGACTGATTAATTAAGTTAATGTTTTTAAATGTTTTTATTTGTTCACCAATCACATAATTCGTCTTAATTTGATTCTTTATCTTAAACAAACTATCTTTTGGAAAATGCGTGCCAAATGTTTTCTTTAATGATTTTGTTAGTGGCATTTCATATAATGTTAATGGGCGAATTAACAAATGTAAGTATGGTGATGTAAACACTTCTTTTAACTCACAAAACGATGGTTGTAAAATTTTAATTTTATTAAGAATAGTTTCACCCGGATAAAAAACTTGCTGATGAATTTCTTGTAAACGTTTTGACCGATTATTTTTCTGAATATCTAATAATTTACGTCGTCCAGACTTAATAGTAATTTCTTTAATAATGTTATTTTTTTCAACGATTTCGACACGACCTGATGTTTTTGCAAAAACATTGGGTACTATTTCAAAATTTTCACCAATGAATTCATTTTCTTCAACAAGTAATAATCGACGATCACGGTTTAAAAAATATGTTTCTTCCGATAACCATAGAATAGTTTGTTTATACTCTCCATTCGATTTTGTTGGTAAATAAGCAATCCCACCAGTTTGGGTTAAAAACTTATTAGTAATTAATTTTGCACAATTTTGTTCAATAAGATTAGAATAGGTGTTTTCTAAACAAATTAAATAATTATGAGCATTCAAATTTAATAAATAATTAAAATTATCAATCGGAGTTTCTAATTTCTTTATTTTTGAGTCTTGACAATTTAAAAAATGACTAACAATTTCAATAATTTGTTGCGAAAGATCAATGCTATTTTTTAGTAACTTAATAAACCCTGTTCGTTGATTTATTAACTTTGTTCTAAAAATAAAACTATTTTTATTAATGATTGAATCATTATACAAATTAAAAAAAGCATTTATAGGAACATTATATAATTGGCCTGCAAGAAGCCACGCAAGTTTATCAATATTTGTTGAAGATTCTTGTGTTAATAAACAAATCTCACCAGAAAAACTAGTTAAAATATTTTTAGTTTCAAATTTTGTTTGTTTCGAAGTTGTTAATGACTGGCCAATTAAATCATTTTTTTGAATATATTGGTTTTCTGCTTTATATAGAAAAGTATTTGCATCTACTTGAATCGGAGTACGTTCATCTTGATTTTCACTAGAAAAAATAAAAACTAACCCAGAGTTTTCTGTAACTAATACATTTTCTCCAGTATTTGTTCTTAAAGAATAGGTTTTTAATGATTCAGAAAATTTTAGTACTCCGTCTATTGGACTTAAAATCTGCTGGCTTGCATCAGCTGTAAAAATCCCTCCAGTATGAAATGTCCGCATAGTTAATTGGGTTCCAGGTTCACCAATTGATTGACCAGCAATAATACCAATAGCCTCACCTAAATCTACTAAATTTTCACTGGCTAAATTCCATCCATAACACTTTTGACAAATTGAGCGATTTAATTGACAAGTTAATGGAGAACGAATAAGTAGTGTAGTAATGTTCTTTTGTTTGAACGTTTGAATTAGCGTTGGAGTTATTTGTTGATTAATTTCCGCAATTAATTCATTTGTTTGTAAATTATAGACGGATTTATTTAATAATCGACCTAATAACCGTTCATAAAATATATTTAACGAGGAATTAGTTGTAGGATCATATTGAAATAAAATCGAATGAGGTGTAAAACAATCTTTTTCCCGAATTAAAATATCATGGGCTACATCAATTAACCGACGAGTTAAGTATCCCGAATTAGCAGTTTTTAATGCCGTATCAACAATTCCTTTACGAGCCCCATAACCTGACATTAAATAATCAGTAATAGTTAACCCCTCTCTAAAATTTTTTTTGATAGGCAAATCAATAATTTCACCACTTGGATCTGACATTAAGCCACGCATACCAACTAATTGACGAACTTGCGATAGATTACCTCGAGCCCCGGAAAATGCCATTATATAAACTGAATTTAGGGGGTCGTATGTTTTAAAATAGGATACAACTTCATCTTTCAACGATTCACTCGTAATATTCCATGTTGCAATTACTTTTTGAAACCGTTCAACTTCTGTTGTTTTACCTTCTAAACAAGAATTATCCGCTATTTCAATTTCATTTTCAGTTTTTTGCAAAATGGAGAATTTAATTGGTGGTATTTTCAAATCTTCAATACTAATTGAAATACCAGCTTGTGTAGCGAATCGAAAACCTAAGGATTTTAATTCATCAGCTAAAAGTGATGCTTGAACCGCTCCATAATTAGTAAAACACCAAGCGAGCAATTTTTTTAATTCTTTTTTATTTATTAAAGTATTTTGATAAATATAATTTTTCATATGAAAGAATAGGACTTTGTAAATATTTCATTTAATTTGTGAACAATATGACTTTTTAAAACATGTTTAAAACTTTTTGAACAGTTGTATTAAAAATTACACGGCCTGTTGTTGTTTGAATATATTGGGCAATGATTTCATTAGCTTGATTTTTTCGAATTTGTAATTGGTTATAATATTCAATTCTACTTCCATCATTTAACTGAATTGTTTTTATTAATGGTTGTAAAAGCTCAATCTTTTCCAAGTAACGTACCCAAATTACAGAATGTAATTCAATTTTATCTTGATTATAAGCTAGTAAAACATCATCAAAATTTGCAAAATAATGATTTGAACTAAGTAAGCCTGCAATATTATTAACAGTTAAGTAATAACAACCTAAAACCATATCTTGGCTAGGCATAATAATTGGTTCACCCGTTGCAGGCGATAAAAAATTATACGGCGCTAACATAAGTATATAAGACTCAGCTTGTGCTTCTAATGATAATGGAACATGAACGGCCATTTGATCTCCATCAAAATCAGCATTAAATGCAGAACAAACTAACGGGTGCAGATGAATAGCTCTCCCAGGCACAAGAATCGGTTCAAAAGCTTGAATCCCTAATCTATGTAACGTAGGAGCTCGATTTAAAAAAACGGGGTGATTTAGTAAAACTTCATTTAAAACAGGCTCAATAATTGCTTCATTTTTCTGAATAAAGTTTTTAGCAACTTTAATATTACTTGCTAGTCCTTGATTAATTAACTCACGAATAATAAATGGTTGAAACAATTCAATTGCAATCTCAAAAGGTAACCCACATTGATTTAATTTTAATCCTGGGCCGACAATAATAACAGAACGTCCTGAATAATCAACACGTTTACCAAGTAAATTTAAACGAAAACGACCCTGTTTCCCTTTGATAATGTCAGATAAGGATTTTAATGGTCGATTATTTGCTCCAAAAGCTGTTTTACCCCGTTTACCATTATCAATTAGAGCATCAACAGCTTCTTGTAACATACGCTTTTCATTTCGAATAATAAGTTGTGGAGCATCAATCTCCAATAAGCGTGTCAACCGATTATTTCTCGTAATAACTCGTCTATATAATTCATTTAAATCAGAAGTAGCAAATCTCCCCCCTTCTAACTGAATCATCGGCCGTAACCCAGGTGGGATAACAGGGAGAATTGAAATAATCATCCAAGCTGGTGATGATTCAGTTGCAATTAAATTTTCAAGAATTCGAATTCTTTTAACGGTTTTTTCCAGAAGTTTAACTTTTCGTCGAAATATCCATAATGTTCGTCGTTGAAATAAAAGTAATAACTGATTATTATTTAAAGACTGTCCAGAATTTTTACTATCGTTTAATGGAGACCCATCTTTTTTCTTGGATTTTTTTTCTAGTGTTGGATTGATAAGTTCTTTTGTTTTTTTTTCTTTTTCAATAAAATCTTCATATTGAAGTTGTTTAAACACAGTAGCGGTTTTATGAAGGTCATCATTTGTTTGAATTGGAATATTAAACAATGAAATTTCATAATCCATAGAGAAAATTAGTTTAGTTAGGAATTTTCGTGTTTTCTCTAATTCAAGACGTAAATCTAATAATTCTAATTCATATTTTATTGTTGCAGCCCCAATAAAATTTTTCTGGATTGTAAACTTTTCAGGTGGTTTACCAGTCAATAATAATTTATTGGGGGTCATTCGACGCCCATATCTATATTGTTTAAAATCTAAGTGTTTTTGATAAAAATCATGTTCATCTTCAGCTATAAAATAAGCAATATTTGCTAATTTTAACACTTTTACGCGTTTATCAGCTTCCAAGATTGTTTTAGATAACCATTTATCATTTTGATGATTTAATATATAAAATTGAGGCTGCTCAATTTCTAATAATAAAGCCATATAATTCGGACGACTTTTTAAATACCAGATATGAGTAACTGGATAAATTAAATCGATATAGCCCATGCGGTGGCGACGAACTCGGGATTCCGTTATTTCAACACCACAACGATCACAAATTAAACCTTCATATCTTACTCGTTTATATTTACCACAATGACATTCTAAATTTTTATTAGGACCAAAAATACGTTCACAAAATAATCCATCCATTTCAGGTTTAAATGTACGATAATTAATCGTTTCGGATTTTGTAACTTCACCAACAATTTGACCGTTAGGTAATACCCGTTGACCCCATTCTTTTATTCTGTTTGGAGAAGCCAATTTTATTTTTATATAATCAAATTTCTGCTCATTGTATATCATAATATTTTTGTGTTATAACTTATTAAAATGACAAATTATTTATATTTGTTGTTGGTGGGAATTTTTTTGAAATAGAATCGTACTGTTCCATTAAATTAATTTCAACATCATACTTTTCTTTTAAATTTAATTTATTTAAACGGTATGTGCTAATATCTAACCCAATTGAGCGTAATTCTTGTAATAACACTTTAAATGATTCTGGTATACCAGCTTTTTTAATTGGTCGTCCTTTAATAATTGCATTTAAAGTATCATTTCGTCCTTGTGTATCATCAGACTTAATTGTTAATAATTCTTGTAATGTATACGCTGCGCCGAATCCTTCTAATGCCCAGACTTCCATTTCACCAAAACGTTGACCACCATTTTGGGATTTTCCACCTAATGGTTGTTGTGTTACTAACGAATATGGGCCGGTTGCTCGCGAATGAATTTTATCATCAACTAAATGAATTAATTTTAACATATAAGCCTTACCAACGGTAATTGGATTCTCAAATTCTTTTCCTGTACGACCATCCATTAATACAACTTTACCTGGTGCATAAGGATTAAAAAGCCAAGCTTGATTACTTTCAACTGAAGCTTGTCGTAATTTTTGATTAATTAAAATTCTAGAGATTTCCTGACCATACATTTCATCAAACGGTAAAATTTTGAATCTTCGATTTAATTTATCACCTGCTAATCCTAACAAACATTCATATAATTGACCTACATTCATTCGTGATGGTACACCTAAAGGATTTAAAATAACATCAATTGGTGTACCATCCGGTAAAAATGGCATATCTTGTCGAGCTAATATGCGTGAAATAATTCCTTTATTTCCATGTCGTCCAGCAATTTTATCGCCAACTTGAATTTTCCGAATTTGAGCAAGAAATATTTTTACAATCCCATTACATCCCAGTGGCAATTTATCAGTATTTTCACGGGTAAAAATTTCCGTATCAATAACGCGACCATATTCCCCATTCGGCATTCTTAGCGATGTATCACGCACATCCTTTGCTTTTTCACCAAAAATTGCTCGTAACAATTTTGCTTCAGGTAACTGCTCTGCGTCACTCTTTGGAGTAATTTTACCAACTAAAATATCACCTGGTTTAACAAATACCCCTTTGTATACAATACCAGCTTCATCAAGATGCTGAACACTTGCTGTATCAACATTTGGAATATTTTTTGTGGTTTTTTCATCACCCTCTTTGGTTTGTAATATATCAATTTCATATTTTTCAATATGAATAGAAGTAAAAATATTATCATAAATTAGTCGCTCATTAATGAGAATTGCATCTTCAAAATTATAACCTTGCCAAGGCATATATGCCACTAAAATATTTTGCCCTAAGGCTAATTCTCCACTATCAATTCCTGGTCCATCAGCAAGCACTTGACCCGACTCAATTTTTTCACCCTTCCAAACAATTGGCTTACTAGTTAAACAGGTTTCTTGATTTGATCGATCATATTTTTGTAAATTATAAACCGTAGTATTTCCACTATCTTCAAGTACAGTAATTTGATCAGCACTTACAAAATTTACGACACCACTTTTACGTGCTGTTGTCACCATTGATGAATCAATAGCAATTTGATTTTCAAGTCCTGTTCCAACAATTGGTTTTTTTGATAATAATAAAGGAACAGCTTGTCGTTGCATGTTTGACCCCATTAATGCGCGATTGGCATCATCATGTTCAAAAAATGGGATTAAAGAAGCCCCTGCGGATACTACTTGAACGGGCGATATCGCAATAAAATCAACTTCAGACGCAGACACATTAATGAAATCTTGCTTATAACGAACTGGAATCGAGTTTTTTAATAAATAATTATTTTCATCACTTAATATATCTGCTGGAGCAATTTTATAAAAATCTTCTTCATCAGCCGTCAAATAAATTGGCTGCCCCTTTTTACGAATTTTCCCATTTATAACCCTCCAGAAAGGAGTTTCTAAAAAACCAAACGAGTTAACACGCGCACAGGTTGTTAATGAGGCAATTAAACCAGCATTTTGGCCTTCTGGTGTTTCAATTGGACAAATACGGCCATAATGACTTGGATGAATATCACGCATAGCAAAACTAATTCGGTCTCGGTTTAGTCCTCCAGGACCTAAACTACTAATTCGTCGCTTGTGAGTAAGTGCTGATAACGGATTAGTTTGATCCATATATTGTGAGAGTTGACTTGAACCAAAAAATTCTTTTAATGTTGCAATTAACAGTTTTGAGTTAAACAAAGTATTAGTATTAAAATCAAATAAAGCATTATAAATAATATTTTCTTGTGCTCTTCGTTTTAAACGTTGAAGACCAATCCGAAATTGATTTTGAATAAGTTCTCCAACAGATCGAACCCGACGATTTTTTAAGTGATCAATATCATCACTAATTGACTTTGAAATAGATGTTTCTAGCATATGATCAAGAATTCCAAAAATGTCTTGATAAGTCAGTGTATGTAAATCTTCAGAAAGATTTAAATTTAATCGACGGTTAATTTTATGCCGCCCAATTTTTCCTAAGAAATAATATCTACCATCAAAAATTTTTGAGAATTCGGATAAAACTTCAACATTACCAGCATGCTTATAACGGCTAATCGGTTTATAATTTTCAATATTAGTTGAAACTAATGGGTCATTAAAATAAAAGAAATCACTATATTGTAAATTTTTCGAAATTTCACCATGTGTTAAACCCATCTCATTTAACAAATCAATTACAGGTTTTTTTGTAATTTTATTAAGATTGATTACAATTTCATCTTCATTTCGTTCTTGTTTAATCCATTTTTTTTTCTTTTTTTGTGGTGACCAATCTTTGAACCAAACATGAAACATTTGTGTTTTTTCAACTTCATTTTCAGTCTCCGTTATAATAGTTTTTTGTAAACGACGATTAAACTCAAATTTAACCCATGGTCCACGATGTGGGATTAATGTTGCAACACATAAATCCTTTTCATGATACTTTTTGTTAGTAACTGACGGCCGAGGTGGAATTTGACCTAAATTCGAGTTTTTTTTCTTTAATTGAAAATAAATACCTGGACTACGAATAATTTGACTAACAATAATTCGCTCGCAACCATTTATAATAAATGTTGCATGGTCAGTCATTAATGGTAAATAACCGATAAAAATTTTTCTTCGTAATAAAATTTTATTTATCTTCTTATCACGAACTTCTAAAAACATTTGAATTCTAGCCGAATAACTTGTGTCAAACTGTTTTGTTTCTAATGTGGTATAAGTCGGTTGAATTAATCGATACTCATGTTTAAAAAAACAGATTTCTAAATTATCACTTAGATCAACAATAGTATCAAAATTATTAAATTCATCACTTAAACCTTGTGCAAGAAACCAACAAAAGCTTTTTCGCTGAATTTCAACAAAATCGGGTAAAGTTGTTACATAAGTTGTATACTTTTTCATAATCAGTGTGTATTTGTATGTTTAATAAGTATATCAATAATCTTTTTTATTACATAATATATTCTTTGGTTTAACGCCTAACATATTATTTAAATTTCAAATTCCTTTTTTCAAGCAAGTATATTTTAAAAATTTAACTAAATTTTGTAAGTGAAGAGAATAGAAAAAGCCAAAATATGGATTGATATAATGATTTAAATCGACGAATTAAGAAAAGATAAGTCAAGTTTTCAAATTTGTTTTTAAATAATAAAAAACAAAGGGAATTTTCTTAAGGCCTAGTTAATTTTAAAAGGTTAGATTCAGTATTGGAAATATTATTATTTAATATTGAGATAAAGTAATATAAAGATAAGTTGAAGAACAATAAGGTAATGAAAAATTAAATTTTTGAAATTAGAATTGAAAATTACTAATTATAACAACAACATAATTTTAAAAACTATTAACTGTTCATTTTCTAAAACATATTTACGTGAAAGAATTAACCAATAAACGAAAATAGTCTAGGGTTTCTAGGGTTTTAAAAAAATAATTGCAATTAAAGTTTTTCCTCGAATTACCTTGCCAGTTTTAAATAAGAGAGATAGAAAAGTAACTGGAGTAGTTTTTACTTTAAAATTTTTCTTAACTCAATTAAAGTTAAGAAAAAAATTTTAAATTAGAAAACGCTTTCAGAAGTTAACCGACCAGTTGTCTTTAACCAGTTTTGAGCTTCAATATAATTATTTGGAGCCAATTTTATTGCCTGTCGCCAATATTCTGCTGCTTTATCAAATAATCCTTTTGCAATTTCCATATTCTGTTTTTTTGAAGCTTTTACACCTTGATAGTGGTAAATTACAGCAATATTATTTAATGCTTGAGGTAAATTTAAATTCAACTCTAAAGCTTGATGATAATATTCTAGTGCTTGCATATACTCACCATTACTTGAATAAATTAACCCAATATTATAAAGAATATAACTTCGATCATAAGGATCTTCTTCGAGTTGTAAAGCTTCATAATAATTTTCTAAAGCTTCTGCATACTCCCCTTCAGATTGCGCGGACATTCCATCACGATAGTAAAAAAAAGCTTGTTTTTCTTGTTTACTAGCTGGTATGACTTTTAAGATAATATCAGCAATTATTGTAAATGTTTTATCAATAAAATTATCATTTCGTTGACTACGCCCCATTGAATAGTCCTTTAACTATAATTTATTAGTATCCAAAAGTATTATATACTAATCGGTTGATTAGAATCTTAAATCTGTAAAAAATTTATATATTATATAGCATTATTAAATTAGTAGTTTGAAGCTACAAATGGTAATAATGAAAGAATTCGTGCACGTTTAACAGCTTTAGCAATCTTTTTTTGTTGTTGGACCGTAACTCCTGTAATACGTCGAGGTAAAATTTTACCTTGTTCGGTAATAAATAATTTTAATAAATTAACATCTTTATAATCAATTTTTTGATCAGGATTAATTATTGACATTTTTTGTTTTTTTGCTGACATAAGTTATTTTATTTCTTTATGAATTGTGGTTCTATCACAATTTGGACAATATTTTTTTAGTTCAATACGTTCTGGTGTATTTCGACGATTTTTTTGCGTAGTATAGCGAGAAACTCCAGGCTTTTTTTGCGCTGTATTTGAGCGACACTCTGTACATTCCAAAGTAATCAAAATTCTAGTACCTTTACTTTTTGCCATATCAATTTTCTAAACGATAGATAAATAATAATATTTGCTAAAATTATCGCATAAAATTTTTATTATTGGCAAGGGTTTTAATTAAATTTTTAGGCAATCTTACAAAAGCTAGTTAAATTTTTAGTAAAACTACTACTATATCATATTAATTTTGATAAATAAATATTTATTTATCAAAATTAATATGATATAGTAGTAGAAAAAATATCTTACCATTAATTAATTTATTTATTTATGGCCAATAACAAATCCGCATTAAAAAGAATAAAAATTACAGAACGTAATCGCTTAGAAAATCGTTACTATAAAGGAACATTACGTTATTTAACAAAAACGTTTTTAAATGAATTAGAAGATAAACATAGTGCTAAGCAAACTCTAAATTTAATTTACAGCATTTTAGATAAAGGCACAAAAAAACACATCTGGCATAAAAATAAAGTGGCACGAAAAAAAAGTCAACTTGCTTTAAAATTAAAATAAGAAATATTTGTAAACTTAAGTTTACAAATATTTACGGGTGGCTCGTTTCATCTCTAAATTTTTTATTAAATTTTTAATAAACAAAAATATATCAAAGAGTAAAAAGTTATTAGGTAATTATCTATTTATCATACATTTACGTAGTAATTCTAATAAACTTTCACTAAAATATGCTATACTATAAATTGTATAGAATCAGATCTATTAATAATTCCAAATCTTGTTTAAATTAATTCTTATTGGAGAGAAAATAAAACTAGGAATCATATTGAACTAAGAACTAAATAACAAGCAATAAACTGTTATGAATTAGTTTAACTTTTTACCTGGTATACAAAATATCTTTTACTCGAAGAGAATAAAGTATGGTAACTCAACGTTAGTGATTTAAACTAACTAAAAAAATCTGAAAAGACAACGTCTCCAATCACGTTTATCTTTAAAAATAAATTAAAAATTTTGAAAGTATTTTTATTTTTACATATTTAACAATAGTAAATCAAAATGGTTAATAAAACTACAAACAAAGGGTACGTTTCTCAAATTATTGGTCCAGTATTAGATATTAAATTTCCAGACGGTAATTTACCACCAATTTATAGTGCAGTTAAAGTTACGGCAAGTAATGGTGAAAAGATTGTTACAGAAGTACAACAGTTATTAGGTGATAATAAAGTTCGTTGTGTATCAATGCGTTCAACTGACGGTTTAAAACGTAACGCTGAAGCAATTGACTTAGGTTCACCGATTAATGTTCCTGTTGGTACAACAACATTAGGTCGAATTTTTAACGTAATTGGTGAACCAGTAGATAATCAAGGTGATGTATCTTATGATGAAACATTACCAATTCACCGTGATGCTCCAGCATTTATTGATTTAGAAACAAAACCATCAATTTTTGAAACAGGTATTAAAGTTGTAGATTTACTTGCACCTTACCGTCGTGGTGGTAAAATCGGATTATTCGGTGGTGCTGGTGTAGGTAAAACAGTATTAATTATGGAATTAATTAATAATATTGCAAAAGCACACGGTGGTGTATCAGTATTTGGTGGTGTAGGTGAACGTACACGTGAAGGAAATGATTTATACGAAGAGATGAAAGAATCGGGAGTAATTAATAAAAGTAATCTTCCAGAATCGAAAGTAGCTTTAGTATATGGCCAAATGAATGAACCTCCAGGAGCACGTATGCGTGTGGGTTTAACGGCATTAACAATGGCAGAATACTTCCGAGATGTAAACAAACAAGATGTATTACTATTCATCGATAACATTTTCCGTTTTACTCAAGCTGGTTCAGAAGTATCAGCCTTATTAGGTCGTATGCCATCAGCAGTAGGGTACCAACCAACTTTAGCGACAGAGATGGGCGCATTACAAGAGCGTATTACATCAACAACTCAAGGTTCAATTACATCAATTCAAGCTGTGTACGTACCGGCAGATGATTTAACAGATCCCGCTCCAGCTACTACATTTGCACATTTAGATGCAACAACTGTATTATCACGTAATTTAGCTGCAAAAGGTATTTACCCTGCTGTAGATCCATTAGATTCAACATCAACAATGTTACAACCTAATATTGTAACTGGTACACACTATGAAATTGCTGAATCAGTGAAAGAAACGTTACAACGTTATAAAGAATTACAAGATATTATTGCAATTTTAGGTATTGACGAGTTATCTGAAGACGATAAATTAACAGTAGCACGTGCTCGAAAAGTAGAACGATTCTTATCACAACCATTCTTCGTAGCAGAAATCTTTACAGGTTCACCTGGTAAATATGTAAGTTTAGAAGAAACAATTAAAGGCTTTACTATGATTTTAGAAGGAGAGTTAGATAGTTTACCTGAACAATCATTCTACCTTGTAGGTAATATTGATGAAGCAATTGCAAAAGCAGAAACTCTAAAATAAGGAGTAATTAAACTATGGCTATAAACATCCGCATTCTTACACCTGATAGAATTATTTGTTCAACAACAGCTGACGAAGTTATTCTACCTGGAACAACTGGTCAAATTGGCGTTTTGGATGGACATGCCACGCTTATTACAGCATTAGATACTGGTCTATTAAGAATCAAATTAGACCAAAAATGGACTCCAATGATTTTATGTGGAGGCTTTGCTGAAGTGGACCGCAACCAAGTTACTGTTTTAGTTAATGATGTAGAAGAACTAGTTGCTTTAGACTTAAACGAAGTGACAAAACAATTAGAACAAGCTACTGAAGCCATTCAACAAGCTGAAAGTAGTAAAGCAAGACTAGATGCATCGATTGAATTAAAAAAAGCGTCAGCACGTGTTCAAGCAGTCAGCTATTTACGTTAAAAAGTTTTATAAAAATAAATGCTAAAGTTTGAAAACGCTAGCATTTATTTTTATAAAACTTTTTATATCTTCTCATTTCAATCTAATAATTGGTAAGTAGAGAATTATTAAAATTATGACAACGAATTCAGATTTTAGTTTTAATACTAATAATGCCTTAAGTTTAGAGCTTCCCTTTTCTGAACATATTGAAGAGCTACGCCAACGAATTTTCCATTTGTTTTGGGTTGTTTTACTTCTAACTGGAATTGCATTTCTCGATGTTAAATTTTTAGTAAAAATTTTAGAACTCCCAGTAACCAATGTTAAATTTTTCCAATTATCACCAGGAGAATACTTTTTTTCAACTGTAAAAATATCATTTTATACTGGTTTATTATTTGGTAGTCCCTTTGTAATGAGTCAAATTATTCTTTTCTTATTACCAGGATTAACAAACAAGGAAAAAAGAGTAATTTTACCGTTACTAATAAGTTCATTGGTATTATTTACATTAGGCTTACTTTTCTCCTATTATGTTTTGATTCCGGCAGCTCTTAACTTTCTTTTAACATATAGTGATGAAGTTATTGAACCATTTTGGTCATTTGATCAATATTTTGAATTTATTTTAGTTTTGTTTTATAGTACAGGTCTTGCATTTCAAATTCCTATTATCCAAATTTTATTAGGCTTATTGAATCTTGTATCAGCAAAACAAATGTTTGGTGTATGGCGCTATATAATATTAGTGTCAACTATTATTGGAGCGATTCTTACACCTTCAACTGACCCACTAACACAAATACTATTATCGCTTGCAATCTTATTACTTTATTTCGCAGGAGCAGGCATTTTAGTTTTAATAAAAAATTAATTTATTATAATTACATATACTTAAAAAGTATTAAGTCCATGGCAACTAGCAAGTTTTTTAAAAATATTTTATTTAATTTAACAATTATTGTAGGTTTCTTTGGTTTCTATATTGAGAATGTACAAGCATACCCAGTTTTTGCACAACAAAATTACGCTAACCCACGTGCAGCAAATGGAAAATTAGCTTGTGCAAATTGTCACTTAAATCAAAAAGCAATCGAAATTGAAGCACCTCAAGCAGTATTACCAAATTCTGTTTTTGAAATTGAAGTTAAAGTTCCTTACGACACGACTCTGCAACAAATTGGCGCAAATGGTCAAAAAGCTGATTTAAATGTTGGTGGTATTGTTATTTTACCAAATGGATTTAAGTTAGCAGCGAAAAGTCAAATTTCAGCAGAAGTTAAAGCAAAAAATAAAGGTGTCTTTATTTCACCATATAGTACAGAATATGATAATATTCTAGTCGTTGGTCCAATTGCTGGTAAAACACATCAGGAATTAATTTTCCCTGTTGTAGCACCAGATCCAGCAAAAAGTTCAGATGTTAAATATTTAACATATCCACTATATGCAGGTGGTAACCGTGGTCGTGGACAAGTTTATCCTACTGGTGAAAAAAGTAATATCAACACATTCGGCGCAGTACAATCAGGACAAGTTTCTGCAATCACTGTATCTGAAAAAGGTGAATCAACTATTGATATTCTAAATTCAGAGGGTGTAAAAACTTCACAAACAGTTCCAGCAGGTTTATTATTGACTGTTAAAGAAGGAAGTATTGTTAAATTAGATCAACCGTTAAATATTGATCCAAACGTTGGTGGTTTTGGACAAGAAGAAACAGAAATTGTTTTACAAGATCCTTCTCGTATTGTTGGATATTTAGCTTTTTGTTTCTCAGTGTTATTAACTCAAGTTTTCTTAATTTTAAAGAAAAAACAATTTGAAAAAGTTCAAGCAGCTGAACTTAATTTCTAACAAACAAGAAAATGACATTTTTATTAAAATGTCATTTTCTTGTTTATTCTTAACTATAGCAAAGTTTTTTATTTAGTATAGTTCGTCTTCTTGATGTACTAAAATTGTACAATCAGATTTTGGATGAACAACACATGTTAATACAAAACCAGCCTCAACTTGGTCCTCATCTAAGAATGATTGATCACTTTGGTCAATCACACCTTCTAGAACTTTACCTGCACATGTTGAACAAGCACCTGCACGACATGAATAAGGTAAATCAATCTCGTTCTCCTCTGCTGCATCTAAAACAAACACGTCTTCAGAACACTCAATTGTTGCATCAATCTCATCTGACTTTAATGTTACTTTATACGTCACCATAACGTTTAATTCCTTATTAAATAAACTATATAATAATTTTATCAAATAGAAAGTCTTATTCAAAACTCTATCTGACTTTACATCTTCTATTATAACACAAACTTGAGAAATTTTACTTATATTTAATTAAACCGTTGTTTTAAGCGACTTGCTTTTCCTTTTAAACCACGTAAATAATATAATTTGGCACGGCGAACTTTCGATGAACGAAGAATTTCAATCGAATCAATTTTTGGTGAATGAATTAAAAAGACCCGCTCTACCCCAATCCCTTGTAATACAGTGCGTACAGTAATTGTTGTGTTAATTCCGCCATTTTTTTTTGCAATTATATTCCCTTGGTAATATTGAACTCGTTCTTTATTTCCTTCGATAATTTTTACACCAACTGAAACTCGATCACCAATATTAATATCTGGTAACGTCGTTTTTAAAAATTGTTTTTGAACATTATTAATAACTTGCTCTTTATTTAATATTTGCATGTTGACTAAATTCTTATTTTTACTACTCAAATAATAATATATAATCTTACAATTATATTGCTTAAAAAACAATATTAAAAATTGCATCTGACTGGGTTCGAACCAGTGACGTTCCAGAGGAAAACGGATTATGAGTCCGGTGCCTTCAACCACTCGGCCACAGATGCAAATTTGGAGCTGATGGGATTTGAACCCATGTCCATCTAAAATAATTTAAAAAACTCATTCACAGGTTTAGCTTATTAATTTAAGCAGAGAATTTTATTATTAGGGGGTAATCAAAACTAATTTATAATCAAATTAGGGGAGTATATTAAGCTTTATAAAGTTATGCGAAGGCGAAACTTGAATTATTTACTTTTTTTGTATTAAACGAAATAATGTTATTTGCAGTTATTGTAATGGAATTTTTTACGAAAAAACTAATCTTCGACCTGCATCACTTTTTAATTTATATTTAAATGTCGAAACCAAAACAGCCCCATTTTCTTTATTTGTTAAAAAATGTATAAGCATGAAGGGAATCGAACCCATGACTTTTAGAATCGGAATCTAATGCTCTATCCACTGAGCTACATGCTTTCATCTCCTTTAGGCGTAATTGTATTACGTAATCATATCTTAACATTTTTTTATGAAATTTACTATTAAAATATTTTTATTAATTTGTAGTTCTATTAGAACTACAAATTAATAAAAATATTTTAATAGTAAATTTTACCGCCACCCCATTTTTCTGTCACAACTTTTGGTTGTAACATAATGTGACCTGCAATTGAATATAAATCTTCATCAGTTAATGAACGCATACGACGATAAATATCAGCACTAGCAATACTAGGATGCACTTCAGCAATAGATTCTAATCCATCATACGATGTTGGATTTTTTAGATAATCTACTAACCCAGCAATATTATCACGAGCAGGCGTCGCTAATTTTAACGCTTCTGGATCTAAGCCAACGTTTGGATTTGTTTTTGTGATTCCACCAACGTGACAGGCACCACATGTCTCATTAAATAGTCGTTTACCACGCTTTACTTGTTCAGGTGTTAATACAACTGTTTTACCTGCGGAATCTAAAGTTACAGTACGTGTAGCTTCATCTAAATCAATTGCTAGACTACTTTCCATGAAAACATTAAAAATACAGAAGATTGATAAACCACCAATAGCTAAATATTTTTTAATCATAATTTTTAAAAAAATTTTACAAGTTTGAAACCTAGAAATTGTCTAATTTATTTTAATTTATTTCGCCTCTTAAACTTACTAGTATTTGCTAATAAACCTCTTAACCGAATGTTTTCCCACCCAGCAACGATTAATGAAGAGACAATTAAAACTTGACTGAATAAAAGAATAGGATCTAATCGCCAACCATGAATGATCAAAATACAACTATATAATAACCCAATGGTTGCAAAAAAAATATCTTCATCTCGTGCAATTTCGGGTTTAATAACACGAAGTAAATATAATAATATTATCCCAATCCATAAAACAATGCCTAATATTATATTAGGACCAAAACCAATATTTATCATATATAAGCTGAATTATTTAATGAAATAATGAAGATATTATTATCGAGAAACACGATCACTTTTACTAATGATAATTAAAGCAACAGCAATTGCAACAACAACAAATGTGCCTGCTGCTAAACTTGAAAGAAAACTTGTTACTGAAGATGTCATTTTAAATTCCGTATTATTTTAAATAAAAATTAAAATATAGTAAGATTAACTACACTTTATAATTGTATCAGTTTTTAAGAAAAAAAACATATTAAATATCGAGAAAAATAAAATTTTTTTCAAACAAACAAAAATTAACTGAACAGAATTTAATTGAATTATACTGATTTAAACTTTTCAGAGTTAAAAATAATTTTATTTTAAAATACTCATTTATCAATTACAATTAAAAATAAAATACTTAAATATTTTTTATACACAATTAAAAGCCTTATTAATTAACTATGGTCTCTGATTTTCAAGTTTATGTCGCACTCTTGGCCGCTCTTTTAGCTAGTGTTTTAGCAATTCGTTTAGGAGCAACATTATATCAATAAATTCTATTTATAAAATTTAGTAACTAATTGAACTATATTAATATTTTCTTATCTAGAACGATTACAATTTAAAAATACTTCTATATTTATATAATTAACTTATGGTTAAAAACGATTTAACAAAATTTTCTACACCAGTTTTTCCATTTACCGCGATTGTTGGGCAAGAAGAAATGAAATTAGCCTTACAATTAAATGTAATTGACCCCAAAATTGGTGGTGTTATGATTATGGGTGACCGAGGAACAGGGAAATCAACAACAATTCGAGCAATTGCTGATTTATTACCAGAAATTGAAGTAGTTAAAGATGATCCTTTTAACTCTCATAAATCAGATTTAGACTTAATGAGTAATGAAGTGAAAATCGCTATTCAAAGTGAAGAAGTGATTGAAACAGAAAAAATTAAAATTCCTATGGTCGATTTACCCTTAGGAGCAACAGAAGATAGAGTGTGTGGAACAATTGATATTGAAAAAGCTTTGACAGAAGGTGTTAAAGCATTTGAACCAGGACTTTTAGCAAAAGCTAACCGCGGTATTTTATATGTTGACGAAGTTAACTTATTAGATGATCATTTAGTAGATATTTTATTAGATTCAGCTGCGTCAGGCTGGAATACGGTTGAACGTGAAGGAATCTCAATTCGCCATCCTGCTCGATTCGTTTTAGTTGGATCAGGAAATCCTGAAGAAGGTGAATTACGACCACAATTACTTGATCGATTTGGTATGCATGCTGAAATTCGGACAGTAAAAGATCCAACATTACGAGTAAAAGTAGTAGAAGAACGAACTTCATTTGATCGTTCACCAAATGTTTGGTTAGAGAATTACGCTAGCCAACAACAAGAATTACGAGATCGAATTGTAGCTGCGCAAGAACTCTTACCAAATGTCGAATTAAATTATGATTTACGTGTAAAAATTTCAGAAGTATGTAGTGAACTAGATGTTGATGGGTTGCGTGGTGATATTGTAACAAACCGAGCCGCAAAAGCCTATGCAGCTTATGATGGACGCACAGAAGTAACTGTTGAAGATATCTCAAAAATTATTACATTATGCTTACGCCATCGATTACGAAAAGATCCATTAGAATCAATAGATTCAGGGAATAAAGTAGAAAAAGTTTTTAAGGCTGTTTTTGAAATCGAAGATTAATAGTAAGCTTATACAATTTATTAAGTTAATTTTTATTTTTAACTGAATAAATTGTATGACTTAGATCATTTTATTTAAAATAAATTATAGTCTTACACATTATCGTTTTATGTTGAAAGCATTTTGGCTCATTATAAGTATTTTGTTAATTATATTGATTATTATTCGAATACCACAAAACACTGGTTTAGGGAGCATTAGTCAACAAACAAATTTTTTAGGCTCTCCTACAACTGCTCGGAAAATTTTAGATAACTTGACATGGTTACTAATTATTTCCTATATTGTTTTAGCAGCTTTTTTTAATATTCAGAATTAAGTGTTTAAAATCTTCATAGACAAAATATAACAATCATTGTATAGTTATATTTATAGATTCGTAAACACCGCGGAGTAGAGCAGTCTGGTAGCTCGTTGGGCTCATAACCCGAAGGTCAGTGGTTCAAATCCGCTCTCCGCTAGAAAATTTTTTAAGTTAACGCAAAAAATTTATCTTTTTATACTAAAATAGTATAATGAATGTTAGATAATCATAAGGGTTTACGTATGACATTAAATTTACAAACACCTTTTCCAACTTTTGGCGGAAGTACTGGTGGCTGGTTACGTGCAGCTGAAGTAGAAGAAAAATACGCAATTACGTGGACTAGTAATAAAGAACAGATTTTTGAAATGCCAACTGGTGGTGCTGCTGTAATGCGAAATGGTGAAAATCTTTTATACCTAGCTAGAAAAGAACAATGTTTAGCCTTAGGTACACAATTACGCAACTTTAAAATAAACGATTATAAAATTTATCGTATATTTCCAAGTGGTGAAGTTCAATATTTACATCCTAAAGATGGTGTTTTTCCTGAAAAAGCTAATCCAGGACGTACTGCAGTTAATAGTCGTGGTTTTTCAATTGGAAAAAATCCAAATCCAGCTTCTATTAAGTTTAGTGGTGTCAGTACATATGAAAGTTAACTAATTCAGATTAATTCTAAATTTAGAATTAATCTTTATGGCGAGATGGCAGAGTTGGTCGATTGCGTCTGATTTGAAATCAGATGAATCTTTACGGATTCCGTGGGTTCGAATCCCACTCTCGCCTTTTATACTGCTTAACTGTGTTTATATTTTTAGAAAATCAATTTATGAGTAAAGTTTATGATTGGTTTGAAGAACGTTTAGAAGTTCAAGCTATTGCTGATGATATTTCTAGTAAATATGTTCCACCACATGTCAATATTTTTTACTGTTTTGGTGGTATTGTATTTACTTGTTTTTTAATTCAAGTTGCAACTGGGTTTGCAATGACATTTTACTACCGTCCAAGCGTAGTTGACGCATTTGCTTCAGTTGAATATATCATGACTAGTGTTAATTTTGGCTGGTTAATCCGTTCAATTCACCGTTGGTCAGCAAGTATGATGGTAATGATGATGGTGTTACATGTTTTCCGTGTATATTTAACTGGTGGATTTAAAAAACCACGTGAATTAACTTGGGTAACAGGTGTAATTTTAGCAGTTGTAACTGTTTCTTTCGGTGTAACAGGTTATTCTCTACCGTGGGATCAAGTTGGTTTCTGGGCATGTAAAATTGTAACAGGTGTTCCAGCAGCAGTACCAGTTGTAGGACCACCATTAGTATTAATCTTACGAGGCGGAGAAAGTGTAGGTCAAAGTACATTAACTCGTTTTTACAGTGCACATACATTTGTATTACCAGTTGCTGCTGCAGTTCTAATCTTAACTCACTTCTTAATGATTCGTAAACAAGGTATTTCTGGACCACTTTAATAAAAATAGTTTACAAATACTCACTATTTTATTAATTAACAACTATTATTAACTATACTAGGAGATATTTTATGTCAGTAATTAAAAAACCGGATTTAACTGATCCTAAATTACGAGCAAAATTAGCGAAAGGTATGGGACATAATTATTATGGCGAACCTGCATGGCCTAATGATTTATTATATGTATTCCCTATTTGTATTCTAGGTACATTCGCATGTTGTATTGGGTTAGGTGTTTTAGCGCCAACACAATTAGGTGAACCGGCAGATCCATTTAATACACCATTAGAAATTCTGCCAGAATGGTATTTCTTCCCAACATTTAATTTATTACGTGTTTTACCAAATAAATTATTAGGTGTTTTAGCAATGGCAGCAGTACCTGCTGGATTAATTACCGTTCCATTTATTGAAAATGTTAACAAATTCCAAAACCCTTTCCGCCGACCAATTGCCAGCTTAGTTTTTATTACTGGTTTTATTACAGCAATTTGGTTAGGAATTGGGGCTTGTTTACCAATTGATAAAGCTGTCTCATTAGGTTTTTGGTAAGAATAAACTAAAAAATTTAAGAATGTAATTATATTAATATTACAATCACATTTAAAATATCGAAAATTTTCGATATTTTAAATGTAGTATTAAGCTAATTTAACTTTTGCACCTGCAGTCTCTAATTGTTTTTGTGCATCTTCTGCTGCTTCTTTTCCAATTCCTTCTTGAACTTTAATAGGTGCAGATTCTACCATTTCTTTTGCTTCTTTTAAACCTAAGCCTGTTAACCCTCTAACAATTTTTAAAACTGCAATCTTTTTATCTGCTGGTACTTCTTCTAACATAACAGTAAATTCAGTCTTTTCTTCCGCCACTTCGGCTACAGCTGGACCCGCTGCCATTACCATTGCAGGACCAGCACTAGCTGATGCATCAACCCCAAATGTTTCTTCAATTTTATTTACTAATTCTGAAGCTTCTAATAAAGTTAATGTTTTTAATTCTTCAATAATATTATTAATACGTTCTGACATAGATAAAATCTCCTTAATCTTTAAATTTTATTCAAAACTTGTTAAATCTAATTCAATTGCTGGACCCATTGTGCTACAAATATAAATACTTTTAATGTATTTTCCTTTCACACCTGACGGTCGATTTTGCTGAATTGATTTATATAATGCTAATAAATTTTGTAATAATTGCTCGTCACTAAAGTCTGATTTGCCAAAATTAATATGGACAATTCCTGTTTTATCAGCTTTATATTCAAATTTACCTTTTTTAAATTGTGAAATAGTTTCTTGTAATTGATCAATTGGAGCGACTGTTCCAGATTTTGGCGCAGGCATTAACCCTCTTGGCCCTAAGATTCTACCTAATTTTGCTAACTTAGGCATCATGTCAGGTGTTGCAATCAATAAATCAAACGCAATACTTCCTTGACTAATTTGTAAAATTAAGTCATCACTACCAACTAAATCAGCCCCAGTTGATTCTGCTTCAGGTACATTTTCCGGAGTTGTTAAGACAGCAATCCGTACTGTTTTTCCAGTTCCATTAGGTAACGTAACAGTTGCACGAAGTTGTTGATCTGCGTATTTTGGGTTAATATTTAGGTTTGCATGTAACTCTACAGTTTCAATAAATTTTGCTGTTGCTGTTTCTTTTAAAACTTGAATAGCGTTGTTTAAATCACTATAGATAGTATTATTGATTTTATTTAAATTTTCTTTATAACGACGTGATAATTTCCGCATATACTTTTTCCATTTGTGAGGTATTTATTACATATGACAGATTAATCAACAATGGATATACCCATATTACGTGCTGTTCCTTCAACAATTTTTATAGCACTATTAATTTTCGTTGTATTTAAATCTGGTAATTTAATATTTGCAATTTCTTCTATTTGTGCTTTTGAAACTGAACCAACGATTGTTTTTGGAGGTGTTGATGAACCTTTTTTAACTTGTGCTGCATTTGCAAGCAAAACGGATGCCGGTGGTGTTTTTAAAATAAACGTATAACTTCTATCTTCATATACTGATATTTCCACTGGTATAATCAAACCGGCTTTATCCGATGTTTTCGCGTTATACTCTTTACAAAATGCTGCAATATTTACACCATGTTGACCAAGAGCTGGACCAACAGGTGGTGCCGGTGTTGCTTTACCAGCTGGTAAAGCTAACTTAATTAAAGCTGTAATCTTTTTTGCCATAATTACATTAAAAATAAATAGTAATTTAAATTTCAACTTTTAACAATATAAAAACCCCTTACTACTAGGGAAACGCGTCCTGAAGGACTTGAACCCTCGACATCTAATTTTGGAGACTAGCGTTCTACCAACTGAACTAAGGACGCATATACTACGATTATAAATCTATATTAATTATTCGTCAAATTAAAACATATAATTTTTAAAATAAAATTCTGTATAATTAGATAGTAATCTAATTTTTAGTTCGTATAGTAAACTTACAAATATATATGAAACAATTCAATTTTAATAAACGTACCGGTTATATTTCAGTTGAAAACTATTTACCGCATAATTTTTTAGCAGAAAAAATTATCTTAAATAGTTTATTAACAAATAATAATGTTATTGAAATTGTTAAACAAAATTTACCAGTTGACGCTTTTTATTTTAAAAACCATCAAGAAATTTATAAAGCAATTCTTTTATTATATCAAACTGATAAAGAAATAACACTTGTGAATTTAATTACAATTGTTCAAGATCAAGGAATATTTGAGAAAATTGGTGGAACAAAAGTATTAACAGAAATTATTAATCAAGTTCCAGATATTAGTTATTTAGCTGATTATATTAAATTACTACGTGATAAATATTTACGGCGTAAACTGGTAAAACTAGGATACCAAATTATTAATTCCAGCCATATAACAAGTATCCCATTACAAAATATTTTAGAAGACTTAGAGAAAAAATTATTTGCTGTTACGAACGAAACGAATAATAATACACTTAATTCAAGTGCTGAATTACTACAAACAGTTTTTACAGAATTACAAGAAAAATTCTATAAAAAGAGTCTTCCTGGGTTAATTACTGGATTTTATGATTTTGATACACTAACACAAGGTTTACAAAAGTCTGATTTAATTATTTTAGCGGGGCGACCTTCAATGGGTAAAACAGCATTTGCATTATCAATTGCTATTAATATTAGTAAGAGGTACAAGTTACCCATTTTATTTTTTAGTTTAGAAATGTCAAAAGAGCAATTAATGTACCGACTATTAGTTCATGAAACATCAATATCTAATCAAAAATTAAAAACTGGCAATTTATTTACAAAAGATTGGGATCATATAATAAAAACAATTCAAATATTTTCAAGATTACCATTTTTTATTGACGATAATTCAACAATTTCGATTAATGAAATCCGTTTAAAAATTAAAAAAATTATGTTTGAGTACAATCAAGTCGGGTTAATTGTTATTGATTATTTACAATTAATGCAAAATGTAGACTCAAAAAGTCAAAATAGAGTACAAGAATTATCATTCATTACTCGTTCATTAAAAAGTATTGCACGAGAATTTCAAGTCCCAATTATTGCATTATCACAATTAAGTCGCAATGTTGAAAACCGTACTAACAAGCGACCTATTTTATCAGATTTACGGGAAAGTGGATCTATAGAACAAGATGCAGACTTAGTTTTAATGCTATACCGTGAAGATTATTACAAGAATCGGACAACAAATATTAGTTTAACAGAAATAATTCTTGCCAAACATCGAAATGGATCAATAGGTTCATTCCAGTTATTATTCGAAAATACGTATAATCGTTTCATAAACTACCGAAACGAATAATAAATGCCCAGAACCAGATTCGAACTGGTGACACGAGGATCTTCAATCCACTGCTCTACCAACTGAGCTACCCGGGCTAACTCTAATTATAATTAATCACCTAATAAATAGCAAGTAATAATTTTTTAATAAATTAATTTTATTAAAAAAAAAAGAAATGAATTTATAATTAGAAGTTAGAAAGGCTAAACGATGAAACCAATAACTAAGATAGTTGTAGCACAAACAAATAAAAAATAATCATAAACAGTTTGGTATCAAAAATCTTAGTTAAGTAAGAATATATGGTTATGTATTTTCAATTGTATAACAAACGAGTAAACCTAATTTAAAAGTTTATAAAAGACAGAGAATTTAAAACAGTTCCAATAATATTTATATTTATTATCAGTGCAGTCTTTTTTAAATTCTCTGTGAGTTAAAAACTAATCAGCCTCGTTATTTCCGATATAGTTTACAATATCTTTTACAGTATTAATGTTTTGTGATTCGTCATCTTCGATTTCAAGTGCGAATTCTTCTTCAATAGCCATAACTAATTCTACAATATCTAGAGAGTCAGCCTGTAAATCCGTTTGTAATGAAGCGTCTAGGGTGATCAGTTTTTCGTCTACTTCTAAAGTTTTCTGGATTATATTTTGTACTCGTTTGAAAACGTTGTCGTTGTCCGTCATAACTAATTTTATTAGATTTACATAAGTTTTTTACAACCTGATCACAGGTCTAATAAAATTATAAGATAAGTTTAAATAACTTTAATAGTTGAAATAAGCTTACAGAATTTACTACATAAATTGCTATATGTTTTTTCTTTGCAAATTGACGGAGTTTAAAATTTTGTTTAATATGTTGTTTCAAACCAATTAGAATTGTTGCTTGTTCAATATTATCAGTTAATAGAACGTTAAGGCCTATTTTTTTAGCAGCTTCCTTTACCAAGTTAACTGGTAATGAGTATACATAAAGAACTAAATTTCCATTATTTAATATTGTGTTTGTATTTTTTGAGCGTGTAAATAGTCTATTTGAACTTCTTAACGAATTCCAATTGTTATCAAGAAATATATTACGAGAAAATAAAAAGGAATCAATAAAATAGTTTTTGCATTTTATTTTTGTTTTAATTGGATTAACAAATTGACGAACTTGATTAACAAAATAATTTCCTTGTAATAAAAAATCAATTGACATTTTTACATCTTCATGGACAGTCCAACTATAACGTGTATTAATTTCTATAGCAATTTGAAAGGCTGGGTAAGATTTTCGTTCCAAAATACTTTTTTGTGTCCCTCGACGTTTTGCTTCTTCATCACTTAATGTTACATATTGAATACCACCAACTAAATCCACAAGTGTTGGATTTTTAATTAAATTTTCTAAAGAGTTGCCATGAGCTGTTCCAACTAATTGAACCCCCTTTTCTGCAATCGTTCTTGAAGCATTAGCTTCTAATTCAGTTCCAATTTCATCAATAATAATAACTTCAGGCATATGGTTTTCAACAGCTTCTATCATTACATGATGCTGTAATTGAGTTTTTGCAACTTGAAGACGCCTTGCCCGACCAATTCCTATATGAGGAATATCACTGTCTCCAGCAATCTCATTTGATGTATCGATAATTACTACACGCTTTTCCATTTCTTCAGATAACACTCGTGCAATCTCACGAATAATTGTTGTTTTACCTACGCCTGGTTTTCCAAGTATTAAAATAGATTGTCCTGATTCGAGTAAATCTCTGATTAAACTAATGGTACCAAAAATAGCTCTTCCTACTCGACATGTTAAACCATTTATCACTAGCTGGCGATTTCTAATACAACTTATCCGATGTAATGTTCGGTCTATTCCTGCTCGGTTTTCATCACTAAATTTACTAATTCTTTTTGTAACATAGTCTAAATCTTGCCATGAAATAATTTTTTGTGATAAATACTCGGGCCCCGTTATAAAACGAGCTTCTGGTCGTCTTCCAAGATCCAGAATAATTTCAATCAATTGATTTTTCTTTGGATGATTAATTAATGTTTTTTTAATAAAAAAAGGTAAATTTTCTAGAAGTTTTTCTAAATCACGGTCTATATTCATAATATATTGAATTAAGCATATTATTTTAACTCTAATTATATGTCGAAAAAATTAACATAAATATTAAATTAATGTTATTGAAAAAAAAGGTAAAAAGTGAGTATAATTATAAAATAAGAAAACTTATATGTAATAACTAGCTTATTGATTAATATGAGGGTTTCGTAATATTTTTCTCTCCCCAAAGGAGAAATTCAATGGCAATAAGTTCAACTGAGCGTCGAACAAAAAATGTACAAATTTTTGTAGAAAAAGATGCTGTCGCAACAAATTTTGCAAAATGGGCACAACCCGGACATTTTTCTAAAACATTAGCTAAAGGTCCAAAGACTACAACGTGGATTTGGAATTTACATGCTGATGCTCATGATTTTGATAGTCAAACAAACTCATTAGAAGAAGTTTCGCGCAAGATTTTTAGTGCACATTTTGGCCAATTAGCGGTAATCTTTTTATGGATTAGTGGTATGCATTTCCATGGTGCATATTTCTCAAATTATTCTGCATGGTTAAATGACCCAATTACTATTAAACAAAGTTCACAAGTTGTTTGGCCAATTGTTGGTCAAGAAATTTTAAATGGCGATGTTGGTGGTAATTTCTCAGGTATCCAAACAACATCAGGTTGGTTCCAAATGTGGCGCGCTGAGGGTATTACAAGTGAAGTAGAATTATACTGGACAGCGATTGGTGGGTTAATCATGTCTGCAATTATGTTATTTGCAGGTTGGTTCCATTACCATAAAGCGGCACCAAAATTAGAATGGTTCCAAAATGCTGAATCAATGATGAATCATCATTTAGCCGGATTATTAGGGTTAGGATGTTTATCTTGGTCAGGTCATCAAATTCATATTGCGTTACCAATCAATAAATTACTTGATGCTGGTGTTGCTCCACAAGAAATTCCATTACCTCATGAGTTTTTAATTAATCGTGAATTAATGGCACAGTTATACCCAAGTTTCAGCAAAGGGTTAGCTCCATTTTTTGCAGGACAGTGGAATGAATATTCAGATTTCTTAACATTTAAGGGTGGTTTAAATCCTGTAACCGGTGGTTTATGGTTAAGTGATATTGCTCACCATCATTTAGCATTATCTGTATTGTTTATTATTGCTGGCCATATGTACCGTACAAATTGGGGTATTGGACATAGCATGAAAGAAATTTTAGAAGCTCATAAAGGTCCATTTACAGGCGAAGGCCACAAGGGCTTATATGAAATTTTAACAACTTCATGGCATGCACAATTAGCTATTAATTTAGCTATGATGGGTTCATTAAGTATTATTGTAGCACATCATATGTATGCAATGCCTCCATATCCGTATATCGCTACAGATTACGCAACACAATTATCATTATTTACACATCATATGTGGATTGGTGGTTTTTGTATTGTTGGTGGAGCTGCACATGGGGCTATTTTTATGGTTCGTGATTACACGCCTGCTAATAATTATAATAATTTATTAGATCGTGTTTTACGTCATCGTGATGCAATTATTTCACATTTAAACTGGGTTTGTATTTTCTTAGGATGTCATGCGTTTGGATTCTATATTCATAACGATACAATGCGAGCATTAGGTCGTCCTCAAGATATGTTCTCGGATAAAGCAATCCAATTACAACCGATTTTTGCACAATGGATTCAAAATATTCATTTACTTGCACCTGGCGCAACAGCACCAAATGCATTAGCGACAACAAGTTATGCATTCGGTGGTGATATTGTTGGTGTTGGTGGAAAAATTGCAATGATGCCTATTAAATTAGGAACTGCAGATTTCATGGTGCATCATATTCATGCTTTTACAATTCATGTTACGGTTTTAATTTTATTAAAAGGTGTTTTATACGCTCGTAGTTCAAAATTAATTCCAGATAAAGCGAATTTAGGTTTCCGCTTCCCGTGTGATGGTCCAGGTCGTGGTGGTACATGTCAAAGTTCTAGTTGGGATCATGTCTTTTTAGGTTTATTCTGGATGTATAACTCAATTTCTGTTGTAATTTTCCATTTCAGTTGGAAAATGCAATCAGATGTGTGGGGAACTGTTACACCAGATGGAGCAGTTTCACATATTACAGGTGGGAACTTTGCCCAAAGTTCAATCACAATTAATGGATGGTTACGTGATTTCTTATGGTCTCAAGCATCTCAAGTAATTCAGTCATACGGTTCAGCTTTATCCGCTTATGGATTAATCTTCTTAGGTGCTCACTTTATTTGGGCCTTTAGTTTAATGTTCCTATTCAGTGGTCGTGGTTATTGGCAAGAATTAATTGAATCAGTTGTTTGGGCACATAATAAACTTAATTTTGCACCAGCAATTCAACCACGTGCTTTAAGTATTACACAAGGTCGTGCTGTTGGTTTAGCGCATTACTTATTAGGTGGGATTGGAACAACATGGGCGTTCTTCTTAGCACGTTCAATTTCAATTTCGTAAATCTTAACCGTAGATTACATCTATTTAAATTCTAAGACTTCCAATTAAACATTAATTCGTAATACGCATCAGATTATTACGAAATAAATTAATTGTTTATTCATAATTAAAAATAAAAATAAAGAGGCATCTAAAATTATGGCAACTAAATTTCCAAAATTTAGCCAAGCCCTTGCTCAAGATCCAGCAACACGAAGAATTTGGTACGGTATTGCTACTGCACATGACTTAGAAGCTCATGATGGAATGACAGAGGAAAACTTATACCAAAAAATCTTTGCATCTCATTTTGGTCATCTAGCTATTATCTTTTTATGGACAGCTGGAAATTTATTCCATGTTGCATGGCAAGGGAATTTTGAAAAATGGGTTGAGAATCCATTAAAAGTAAAACCAATAGCACATTCTATTTGGGACCCGCATTTTGGTGAATCTGCATTAAAAGCTTTTAGTAAAGGAAATACATATCCTGTAAATATTGCTTTTTCAGGAGTTTACCAATGGTGGTATACAATTGGTTTTAGAACAAATCAAGAACTTTATCGTAGTTCTATTGGATTATTGATTCTTTCATGTGTTTTATTAATTGCAGGCTGGTTACACTTACAACCAAAATTCCGACCAAGTTTATCATGGTTTAAAAATAATGAATCACGTTTAAATCATCATTTATCTGGTTTGTTAGGAGTTAGTTCATTAGCATGGACAGGACATTTAGTTCACGTAGCTTTACCAGCATCACGTGGTGTACATGTAGGATGGGATAATTTCTTAACAACTCCACCTCATCCAGCTGGATTAAAACCGTTCTTTACAGGAAATTGGACAGTTTATGCGGAAAATCCTGATTCAGCAAGTCATGTTTATGGGACTAGTGAAGGGGCAGGAACTGCAATTTTAACATTCTTAGGTGGTTTCCATCCACAGACGCAATCATTATGGTTAAGTGATATTGCACATCACCAATTAGCAATTGCTGTTGTCTTTATCATTGCTGGTCATATGTATCGCACAAACTTTGGTATTGGACATAACATGAAAGAAATTCTTGATGCTCACTGCCCACCAGGTGGTCGATTAGGAGCAGGTCATGTTGGTTTATTTGAAACAATTACTAATTCGTTACATATGCAATTAGGTTTAGCCTTAGCTTCTTTAGGTGTTGCTACGTCTTTAACTGCACAACATATGTACGCGTTAACACCATATGCATATTTATCAAAAAGTTTTACAACAGAAGCAGCATTATATACTCATCATCAATATATTGCAGGTTTCTTAATGGTAGGCGCATTTGCACATGGTGCAATTTTCTTTGTTCGTGACTATGATCCTGAGTTAAACAAGAATAATGTTTTAGCGCGTATGCTAGAACACAAAGAAGCAATTATTTCACATTTAAGTTGGGCTTCTTTATTCTTAGGTTTCCATACATTAGGTTTATATATTCATAATGATACCGTAGTTGCATTTGGTCAACCAGAAAAACAAATTTTGTTTGAACCATTATTCGCAGAGTATATTCAAGCAGCGTCAGGAAAAGCTGTTTATAACTTTAACATTTTATTAGCATCATCAACAAGTCCTGCAACAATTGCCGGAAATCAAGTTTGGTTACCAGGTTGGTTAGAAGCTATTAATAGCAATAAAAATGATTTATTCTTAAAAATTGGTCCTGGTGATTTCTTAGTGCATCATGCTATTGCACTTGGTTTACATGTAACCGCATTAATTTTAGTTAAAGGTGCCTTAGATGCACGTGGTTCTAAATTAATGCCAGATAAAAAAGATTTTGGTTACAGTTTCCCGTGTGATGGTCCAGGCCGTGGTGGTACATGTGATATTGCAGCTTGGGATGCATTCTACTTAGCAATGTTCTGGATGTTAAATACAATTGGTTGGGTAACATTCTACTGGCATTGGAAACATATGACAATTTGGGGTGGTAACCCTGCACAATTCGATGAATCATCGAATTATATTATGGGATGGTTACGTGACTATTTATGGTTAAATTCATCACCTTTAATTAACGGTTATAACCCGTTTGGTATGAATAACTTATCAGTTTGGGCTTGGATGTTCTTATTTGGACATTTAATTTGGGCAACTGGTTTCATGTTCTTAATTTCTTGGCGTGGTTATTGGCAAGAGTTAATTGAAACATTAGTATGGGCACATGAACGTACACCTTTAGCAAACTTAGTTCGCTGGAGAGATAAACCAGTAGCACTTTCAATTGTTCAAGCTCGATTAGTAGGTTTAGTTCACTTCTCTGTAGGTTATATTTTAACTTATGCAGCATTTGTAATTGCTTCGACAACAGGTAAATTTGGCTAAGCTTATTTATACTTCTTATTTTACTATTCATATATCAAAAAATAATTTTATTCTTTGATATATGAATACTTAAAACTTAATCAACTGATTTTAGTTAATTGACTAAGTTTTGATTTCGAATGAAAAAAATTAACTAATTATTATTTTGGTTTCTTTTTATTATCTTTCTTTTTTTTTCTTTTTGCTTTATTTAGTTCAATGTCTTCTTTATCTTTTCCAAAGATACCCCACCACCATTGAAATAGTCCATAATCTTCACGATTCACTTTTTGCCATGAAGCGTAACCCCCTGAGTAGGGGCTCATTATCGGCCGTCTCGATGTATGCATCTCAACTGTTTCCGTTAATAATGGGAGAAAGAAATATTGACCAAAAGCTGCATGAAGCATCATCCAAATAAGTAAACTCAGAATATAGACTGAAAGAAGAGCTAATATTCCTTCGATTAATTTAACCCCCTCGATATCTTGACGAGCAGTTAACCGTGCTATAATAAATTTTGCGTTTGAAAATACTCTGACATATGAATATTCTCCTATCAAACCAAAATATAAAGCATGACCTAAGTGCCAACGAATAAAATATGGGATTTGGTCTTTTTTAATTCGAATGAAATAGCCAAAGCTCCAAGCCTGTAAAAAACCATCGATCGTTATTGTATCTTCAAATAATTTTGCAAAACGAATTAACGTATCAATTTGAATTACTTTTCTAATTCCCCCTGTGTTGTCAAGTGCTACCAATGTATCAACCAGCGGTTTGAAAACGTATACAACAAAGTTAGCTAATTGTCCAACCCAAGTATTCCAAGTCATCTGTCGTTTTAGATACTCAATAAAATCACCAGCATATAAATACGTAGTTTTAATACTATTTGATAAAGCATCAGGGCTTGGCCTAAATTTTGAAGCTATTTGTATATCGGCTATCAAACCATGATATGTATGATGCAAATCTAATATATCTTTATGCGGATAAAGAAACTCTACAGCTTTTGATAACGGTTCATAGTATAAGGCAGAAGCTGCAAAGGTTATAATACTGTACTTGAAAGCTGTTACTACAGGGTATTGTCTAAGTATAACAAGATACCAAAAACGTAACAAAGCAGTTATACATAGCGTTTGAAATATTTTACCGTAGGTAAGACCTTCCATCGTAGTTGCTATTGTGGCAGCAATCTGATTCATTATTATTTTACCTAAATTATTAAGAATCGTATCGAGACCTTTAGACTAGGACTTTCTAATCAATCAGTATTTATTATTACCCCCAAGGGAATTCGAATCCCTGTTTACCCCGTGAAAGGGGGCTGTCCTAGGCCTCTAGACGATGGGGGCAAATACTAATCTAATATGTATTATAACATATCGTTGTGTATTTTGTCAAGAAATTAATTAAAAATTTTATTACTTTTTGAATATTGAATATACTGATGATCCACACCCACGTAACTCATACTGGGAATTATGGGGTTTACCATTATTCGATATTAAAGATACAGGAGCAGTAATGTTTGAATTAACTGAAGCTCGTAAAACGATTACAAATGCATACATTCGTATGAATGCTTTCGATGCAGCTTATGGTGTAGAAAGTTGTGTTATGTCATTTATCGTAAATCGTCCAATCAACGAACCAGGTTTCTACTTAGATCGTACTGAAGGCGCTGGACGTTTCATCAGTTACTCAATTAAGAGTTACGCTGTACAAAAGAATGGTGAAGGTCTACGTTACTAATTTCGGTTAGTAGTGCCTAAATATTATAGTTCGTAAAAATTTACGAACTATAATATTTCTATAATTTTTTATTTTTATTTAATGAAAATCAAATACCATCATAATATCTGCTAAATTTTCAAATAATAGTTGTTTAAAATGAAGTAAGCTATTATCTTCCAACGAAGTGGTAGCATCGGCTAACAATGTTTTATTATCTAATAAACTCGTTTTTAAGCTGGCCGTAGTAAGTTGTTGAATACGTGTAGGGTAATCGTCAAATAAATTTACAGGACTACCAGCGTCTAATCCATTAGGTGTGTCTAACCATTCATAAAACGGTGTTTGAATTTTTTCTTTCAACCAAATCATCCGTTGTTGTTTCAAGATAAACAACGGTTTAAAATTAATATCGGGGTATGTTTCTTGTAGATAAGGAATAATATCTGCACTATTATACATGCCAAACCACCAGCGACACTTGTACATTTCACTAATCCAATTAGGATGATCAACAAAGAGAGATGGTAAACCAGCAATATGCACACTCATATCTTTAATTCTCTCATTTCTAACTATTTCGATTGTCTCTGCAGTAGCATTTTCATATTTTCTAAAAGACCATCCAAAATTATCTTCAGTATTAATAATTAATTTTCCAAGTTCTAAGTCATAACCAATGTCATTCGGGGAATATGGCGCAATATTACATAATCGTTTTAACCCATCAATAAATTGATTGATTATACCCATACAAAAAAATGTTCCAAAGTCCACACCTGCAATTACTGGAAATATACCAGTAAATAAACCTTGAACTGGTTGTGTTAAAAGCATAATAAAATTGTAAGGATAAGCGTACGGGTTAAATTGTAAGAACCAACCAGTTGCATAACGTATACTCATTAACGTTACAAATTTTTTTAAAATGAAGATAACTGATAATCGCCAAATTTCAAACGTTAGCTCAAAATCTTTAATGTCATAAGCATGAAACCTTAGTAATAATTGATTGATCCACCCCGGTAGATAAGTTGCTTCGGCTGGAACAACAAAAAGTAGTGGAGGATACCCAGCATTTTTTAATGCTTGATCCAGTTGATTTGAATATCCCCAAGGTTCAAATAGCATATTACTCGTTAGAGCTGCTCTACGATTTTCATAATCCCCTATACACAAATCTACTAGAT